TTTTGTAGAAATGTTGACGTAGAAGCCCCAGTACTCTTTCAGCCTTCCATTTATGCTTCGGCTGCCTTTCTTCAATCAGATTCACAGCAGAGGAGATTCTCACTGCTAGCATGCAAGAACTCGACGAGGATGTCCTTCTATTGATCGGTTGAGTCGACAAGAGCTTTCCCAGAGATTCTCATAGATGGGATGATCCTATTCTTCCTCAGTTGGGGAATCTTCCTGCGACTAAGCGGCCAGGCCGGGAAGAGTCACATCTGAGAATTAGCTTCTTAGAGTAGAAAAGAGGGACAAGGCGGTAATCACTATTTTTCCATGGTCTTTAGATCAAAGGTATTCAATCCTTTCGTCAACTGACCGTCTTAGGGCCTTGAAGTGGAAGAAGCCGCAGCTGACTAAGCAAATGAAGAGAGAAGAATCGGTCCGCGTACTTCGTGAATAAAACCGCCGCCTGGATCTTTCATCTACTTAATGAAAGCTATCGCCATCTATCTGTCTGCAACCCCCCCCTTTTTGATCTGCGTAGCAGAACCCTAAAGCTTGCATCTCACTCTCCAGGCCCGGCACTTTGATCTTACTAGAATAGTCATCCCAATGGTACTCCGTCCTCTGGTTCTATCTTTCTTCAAAAACCGTCTACGAGCACCTTCGGACCTGGTCATTGACCAAGGCCTTTTTCTTATCTTAGTGTGCAATGCCCCGGGAAAAGGATCCGTAAGATTGAGTTTAGGCTGCTACGTGTCGATCGGAAGACGCCATTAGAGGCTCCGACCTCTACCCTCTGAGATCGATTGAAGTAACTGGCCCCGTGCCTTCAATATCGTCAAATGGCATCTCTATTTCAGATAGAAATCTCTCTCTATTCTGTAATCTTTCTCTCTACTTCGTACCCTTCGATTGAGAAACTTACAGGACCAATATGCCCACTACTATGGCTCCGATCCGAGGGTCTGCGGGCCGGTAACCTCGTCTCAGCCTAAGATCAGGAATAAATGGAATTGAGTCGGGTTACACTTGTCCAACCAATTGGAATGGAATTTTCTTTCTTTTTTTAAGAAGATTAGGTTAGTGTGAAGTGTAGATCTTGCTCTGCTTAGCTTCCAGGAAGTCCCCCTCTGGCTATTCCCTGTATACGCTAAATTGTTTCGAGGCTTAGCCTAGCCGACTGAGAAGAATAGCGGTTGTTAGTACTTCTATATGAGAATAGCCCCGGTATTCTAGAAAGAGTCCAAACTTAGGGCACCAGGTACAGCAGAATGGGAAACTGCTGCTAAGCACACACACTAAACCAATCGCCGCACTCAAGCAGAAAAGCAAGATGGCACACTGTGTTGTGTTCAGAGGTCCTACCACCCTACCCTGTCATGAAAGAAACGAAGCGGGCTTGCTTTGCAACACCAAAAGCCCATAGCATGGGGACAATGGTGCTGCTCTGCCTCTGGACTTTACCAAACGATGTCGATACCTGATTATTCGGGATTGTAAAAAGCGTACCTTCCCTTATAGAATTGAAAAGATTATTTGAAATGCATTGCATACAAAGACAGAACAGGAATGATTGATTCACAAGGCGAATTGTAAGCCCCAACGATAAAGGAACGAGCATTTTCGGGGACTAGCCCGCTTCCCATTACTCAAGAGGGAAATTGCCCGGTCCTCTTTCATGTGGAATCATTTTAGATCGTACCCAAGCCCGCCTCCACTTTCTTATGTGAAAGAGGTGCTTGCTTTATGAGACTTCGATCGGAATACGAATGAGATCAGAAAGGCCATCATCAAGGCAAACAATGCAATAGCTTTTTCGGTGGACCACGCGCATAGTAGAACAATAGAACAGAAAGTCCATTAGAAAACATTTGAACTACGAATGCGAAACAAAACTGCCCCCCAAATCTCTTATTTATTTGACTATAGGATTCAAATAGGGACTAGCCGACCCATGGGCAGTCAAATCTCGTAGAATCAGAGATCGTTTTCTATTCTTCTATTTGGGATTTGAGAGTTCCATGATTTTTGTTAAATAAATGTATACTCCACTTCTTATATCATCATCTGATATATTTTATGAAATAGACTTTTTTTTTCACCTCCCCTCCACAATAATGCTTTCTTGACTTATCAAGGCATTGCGATAGCTCCAATCAAGCAAGGTAGGAAGTGCTCGACTGAAAGAAGAGGCACGGAGTCCTTTTGCAAATAAATCTGCAATATTGTTCAATTCTTTGGTATAATCTCGCTATTTTTTGAAGACCCTCTTCCTTGCTTGCCTTCTTTATTCAATTCATTGCATGTCCAACTTCGTTGCCTTCTTTTACTTGACCTTTCTTTGGAGCTCTAAGAATCCCAAGCCGGAATCAGTAGTAGCTACTACCAATGGACCACTATTGTATGGTCAGGTAAGTATTGCTCTTCGTCCCCCTTCTATGGCCTTAGGCACAATAAGGCTCACTACGAAGCCCAGCCCAACCTTGCTTGTGTGGAAAGAAAGCCTCTCTTAGTGTGCCAAGCATGAATAGATGGCAAGGGGGATTCCTCTTAACTAACTAAGTCTGCTTCAAATTGTCTTGGATTCGTATGGGATAACCAGAATATTCTGAATATACTTTGTCATAAGAAGACCAAGGCCCACCTTCTTCTTGCAGGCAAGGCATATCTCGTAAGAGCAAGTTTAAGCTACTTAGCATGGGACACATCAACTAAAGTCAAGTGGCTTTTGAACGAGTGACGTTTGAAAAGCGAAAAGCAGCTCTTCCCCACAAGCTAAGTAAGGAGAGTGAAAGAAAAGAGAAAGCGGGTAAGATGAAAAGTCTCGTTGCGTAGTGGTGAGGCATATAAAATGGACATTAGAACCTCTCAAACAATCTGACAAATAAGGTTGTTCTGACCAACGGAAGAAACTGACTAACTATCAAAGAGTGAGTGCTTTTGATCCTCCGTACTGGCAAAGGGGAGAGGCTGGGCAGCATCTTCTCTTCTTTCTGTTCTCTTAGTTTTCATCTATCTTCTTTGGCTTATGCTAAACGATCGCATCATTCCATTTCTTGCTATTAAAGGATGGAATACTAGGCTTAGGCATTGGCATGCGGCGGGAGAGAGTCTTACCTTGTGTTAAAGATAAAGAGAGTAGCCCCCTTGGGATCCGTCTTGCGATCGCCTAAGAGAACCAATACCTTTTTTGACCTTCTTTAGAAGCCCTACCCACTACCAATCATCCATTCAAAGAAGTCAATCTCGCTCGTTATAAAGAGGCAGGAGGCTCATTTGGTAGAACAAGGTGATTTCACTTCATTTCCTTCCACACCCTCTGCTTCTGCACCTTTGACTAAGGGCTAAGCGATTTCAGCTTATTTCATTGGAGATTAGTCTTTCGTCTTTGTACCCATCCTTCTACTGACTGTAGGCTAAGCGATTTCATGCCATTTATCCGAAACATTGCTATATAGCTGCTACCCCTGTGACGTAATAAAGGCTAAACCTGCCCGCATTCTATTCTATCGACTACTCTTTCTTTTCTTCCGTACAAGGCAATTCGCTCGGATATGAGACCCTCTTTGTCAACGAATCTACCCTCATCCCTCAGTCACACGAAGAACCAAAGAAAGGAGGAGAAGCCCGCTTCGCTCCTTCGTCTAGCACCTTGCTTGTTCTGACCTTGCCTTGCTATTGAATTGCTATCCCTATCGTGAAATCAAGGCAATCCCAACTACTAATGGGAAGAAAGAGAGTTCATAATGCTATCAAAAAAGGCGGTAAAATGCAAACTTGTGAGATGCGATCGATCTCTTTCTTTTCCAATCATTACAGATAAACCAATCTTTGTAATGGAATGAGGCTTAGTGTTCATGCTAAGGCCTAGGAAAAACGAACTTGACTTGTATCAAAGATGCCTAGACGATCGATTGCTATTATTCAGATTAAGGTAAGGTACTCCGTCCTATTCTTCCCGATCCTAGTAAAGGCCCAACCCTCTTTCGAGGCTGAGGAAGGGTGGTCTAAGCTCTAATACTAGCGACTTGAAGTCAGACATGGTGAGTTTTGAGCGCGCTCTATTCTCCAACGGCCTCCATCTCTTACTTAGTCTAGTGAACCAACCTGTGATGAAAAAAGCGCAACTTGGGATTCCATGCTAGTGAATTCGTGATAATTAGGAATGTGAACTCCTCCAACCAAGAATCTTACTTAACGGAATGAAGTAGAGTAGGTAGACTCTGTAAACAGAAGCTTCTATCTAAGGCATTCGACTCACAGAGTAGACAAAGAACACGCAACTAGGGGAAGGAGATAAGACAGCTGGCAATGAAACCTCACTTCTACTTGCTATGATCGAGGCTCTGAAAGACCTATATCACTTAGGATTCCCTGGCCTTTGGAGTGCTCAAGTGGAGGGTACTCCTATGTTCAGGCTGTGCACCAAGCTGAAACGTCTCAAGGCTGAATTGAAGATCGTTATTTCATTCCAAACACTATGGTAGCATAAAGTCTAAGGTTACCCAAGCTAGAGAGGACCTTACTATATTGCGGGTACTCCAATTGCAGGATCCCTTCCAACTCTGACCTAGCAAATGCAGAAAAAGAGAGTTTCAAAGTTTTGACTCATTTCACTCTTATGGAAGAGGCCCACCTCAAACAGAAGTCCAGAATTCAGCTTAAGTGGGGATAGTAACACGGGCTTTTTTCACAAGGTGGTGAGAGCTAGGCAGTCCAAGAACAGATTGGTGAGTGTTTACAATGCCAATGCCGAGGGAGATAAATTAGAAGACCATAAAACTGTTAGTCAAGAGGCTGTCTCCTTTTTCCAGCATCTTTTTGGTGATGACCCTACTTTGGAGAGAGTTGGTGGCAGAGATTATAGGGATTTTGGATTTCACCTTTTCCCAGGAGGAAAGATTTTGTCCCTTCCCGTAGAAAGAAGCCGAGAAAATGAAAAGAACTATGTTCTCCCTTAACAGTAACAAGGCCCCGGGCCCTTCTGGGTATTCTGCCCACTTCTTCAAAAGTGCTTGGGAGATTGTGAGTCAGGATGTATGTAATAGAAGCCATAAAGTCTTTCTTTGCTTCAGGCAAGGCAAGCCAAGCTTCTAAGAGAAGTGAACTCCACTATCATTGTTTTGGTGCCTAAAGTGCCTAATCCTAAAGTCATGGGAGATTTGAAACCTATTTCCTGCTTCAATACGATCTAGTTGTTTATTACCAAGTGGATTGCTAATAGGAAAAAAGGCTTGCTTCCCAAGATCATTAGCCCCACCCAGTCTGCGTTGAAGGGAGGAAGATTACAATTACAGATAATGTCCTTTTGGCTCAGGAACTCTTTCACGTTTTCCCGGCTTTTTTCCTTGTCGATCATTTGACTAGCGGATCGACATAAAAAGATCAGAACTTTGCGTTTTACCCTTTGTTTGGATAGCAACCTTCTTTTATTAGCGGATCGGAATCCAAAATACGATGAAAATGCTAACTTTTTACTATAGGTGAGTAGCGAAAAAGTCAAATGGAGATGCAGCTCCTTACGTAAAAGAGAAAAGTAAGCTTTCATAGCTATGTAAAACGCAAAAAGTTTTCATTTCGATTCAGCTCCTTACTTTCGTCGGTATATGAGAAGGAATTCGTGATCTTACTGGATCAAAGCAAGCCTTTTGATCTATTGCCCTACCTTTCCCTACTGCTCTCTTTCTCGCAACTGACTGACCTTCTCTCGTCTTATCGTAATCGCTAACACTCAACCTTTAACCCTTTGTCTATCGACTGGTAAGCCTAAGGCCTGTAGTCTAGTCTAGTGTGAAAGTTCTGTCTCTTGTATCATTTCATTTGTCACAGCACAGAATGTAATGAAAGATCTTCTTTGTTCGCTCCTTAGGCTGAGTCTAGTTGGCAGTCCCTTTTGATTGAGTCGACAAGGTTATGTTATGGGCTTTTTTGGTAGAAGATAGGCAGGGCCCTTCTCCCACTCGTTGGACTCCTTTGTCTCTTTCTTCTCTTCTGATCTTGGTCCTACATCTGAGTCATGTTCGGAATGATCTGTCATCCTTCTAACGTTGGTAAGCTTATTCTTTCTTTCCCGGTCTCGTAATGCCGGGGATGCTTCCTCTCCTGGCACTGGCAAGTCGAGCACCTTCCTTCTTCCTCTCGTTTTATTCGAGCACCTTCGTGCCTCTCCTGGCACAGTCGAGTCCTTCTGCCTCTCGTTTTATTCGAGAAATAAATAACCTTGGATGGCACAGTCGAGTCCTTCTGCCTCTCCTTTCAGTCGAGAAATAAATTACCTCTCGAAAACGAGCTAGCATAGACCACTTGCTTCAAAGCTAAAGGTTCTTCTATAGAAAGGTCGGCTGTTTCACTCTCAGCGAGTCGGGATACATTTGCAGTCATTACATCGGGAACTAGTGCAATAAAGAAAGAAAATCCGCTTGCCTCTTTTAATGAAGAAGGGTTTGTTTCATTTGAATTGATAGCTTTGGAATTGGGAGTCCTCTGGATTGCTCTTATCTTATGCCTCGGAGTGGCGAGAATACGAAGCTAGATCAGCTGGAATGACAGCGGTCTGGGAATCTACTCTACTAGTTGCAACGCATGTTCTTGTCAGCATTGGGAATAGAGCATTGCTCATATATGCAGGACGGGTCATTTTTTTTGAGTCTAACCTTCGCATGAGCTTTTCTTGTTCTTGACTTCAAATTGAAATTGCCCTTCTCGTTTTATCTTATATTAAGTGCACCTCTCCCTACTTGATGATTCTGTATGGACACTCCTTTCTTCATCTAGGCAGGGATCAGAAGCGGAGAGATAGCCGTACACTCTGAAGTGGTGAATTTAAAGGCGTACATCCAGTCCAAGCAGTTGCTCCCAGCTAGCGAAAAAAGTACAATGAGAATGCTCCAACTTCGTTGCCTTCTTTCTTTCTATCTATCGAATTTTGGAATTCCAAGGATTGTTAGGTCTCATGCTTCTTTACAGTCATATATCTTAGGAGATAACTCCAAAAAAGGGAAAGATCCTTTGCTTAGGCTTACGAGTTTACTAAAAGCAATCAAGTGAGTTCCTACTTTCATTCAAAAGAATTCTTCAATTCTCTCTTCTTTCTAATTGAGTCATCAGTTTCTTACTATTCTATTCGAAATCTTCCTCCGGATATGATATGGGCGAAGAAAGGGATAGAAAGAAGATATAACCAAGGTACGCGAAGGAGTGGAGGTGCCGAAGGTAGTGGCGAATTTGCCCCATCTTCATTTTTTCCTGTCTATCTCCTACTTCTCAAAAGGAATTCAATTCCCTGATAGCAGTCATCAAGCATGCCTATCTTCGTACCCTCTCTTCTAGTCTACTTACGCCTATACAGCTTTCATTCGTGTGAACTGAAACATCTGAGTAGCTAAAGGAAGGAAATAAGGCTATCTATTAAGCTAACTTGAGATTTCCTATATATTCTAATAATGGAAAGCATTACCGGATATGAAATAACTCTTGCTGAATCTATCTAGTGCTATTTTTATGGGCATTCTCTTTCAAAAAGAAAAGATGCAAGGCTGGTATGATGATCAGCCACAATTTTCATTTGAGTGGAGTGCTTGGCCGATTCGAGAAAGAAGTCTAGCTATAGAGTTCTGCTCTTCTTGAATTGGTGGATCCCCTTTGCTCTATGCTTAGGGTCTATTAGTAGGATGTGCTTCCCATGTCTTTCGCCCAAGCGGTGATTGACTTAGTTGGGAGAGCAAGAAAAAGGTTATGCTTTCTTATTATTAGGGGCTGAAAATAAGTCAATGATGAGGATTTCATTCTACCTATAAGCCCTCTGGGACTTTTTATGAATACGGAAAAGCTATTCCTCTTGTAAGGAGAGTCAGTCTAAAGACTACCAATACCTCTTGAATGAAGCCAAGACCCAGTCGACATAAAAAAGATTATATAGCTGGGGATTTCACAAGGGATGCTTGGGTAAGGTCAATCGAGATAGAGCCTCGAAAAGAGAATATAGCCTAGGCCGCCGGAGAAAAAAGTCTTTCTCTTCCCGTCCCGGATCATATTCCGGTGCGTCCACAGAAGAGGAAATCGCAATGCCTCTTGCTCAGCAGGCGTAGCTTGGAATGGGAGTGTAGCGTGGGTAAGGTAAGGAAAGTGGCCTTAAGAGAGGAAGCAAAACCGGCCTATTAAGCGCAGCGTTGCTAATATGCGCCGGAGAAAGCCAGGTGCCGGAGGTAAGCTCTATTCGGCCCGGAGCATGGATTCCCCATAACGAATAGGCTAGCTCAATTGTCTATCCTATGCTCGAGAAGGTCCCCCAGTTCCTCGGCAGCACCTCGAGGTGCATTTAGTTGTCTTACATGAGACTCGGGATATTCCTATATCCATGGCATGGCACCTTTCGCGCATCCATTCCGCCCGCCCGTCCAGACGCGGCGCCCTTTTTCATTATCATCTACCGCCCGAGACCTGTGGGGATTTCAAATAAGGTTGGGCTTCAGTTCAGTAGCTCAGTGGTAGAGCGGTCGGTTGTTAACTGACTGGTCGTAGGTTCGAGTCCTACCTGAGAATATTGACCTTCGCCGTCCTTGGTGAGCCCGGTTGTATGTGCGGCGTTATTATTAGATCCAGCGAAATTCTTTGTTTCAGAGTCCACTGTCTTTGTCTTTGTTGTCTAAATGAACACCAACCCGATTGTCAAAATGGAATGTTTATACAATAATAGTGCCAGTGCCAGCCTCTTTTGTCAATCCGGGGCAATACGAGTGGCATAAACTCTTTCTTATAAACGGGCTTTCGATACTCTTTGAAAGATCAGCTCTTTCGGAAGGAAGACTTTCTGGGGTGGGGTTCAAGGGCTCGAAGGAGAAGCTTTGGCTTGGTCAGTCAGCTCTGAACTCACTTGATTGAAAGTCCAAGATCGGCTGTGGAAGAGAAGAAAAGGAGTAAGCACATGTCCAAGTCGAATCTCCTGTCTTAGTAAGAGTGTTCATAGGCCCTGCAGGCATCGAACTCGGGAAGTAAGCCATTCAGCTGTAGGAAATCCCAGATATGGATCTAAACCCTCCATAAAGGGAGTTCCGGGAGTGAAGAGAGCCCTTATCAAATCTAAGGGATAATCAAGACATACAGGCAGGCATGAGGCTTTGCCCATTGAGTCAGCGCGCTTTCCTTTCAGTAACAGTAAGCCAAGTGCGGAAGGGAAGCTGTAATAAGAGCAGCAGAAGCTCTAGGAAACATCATCGAACTCATTTGACCTATCCTATAATGGGCGTTAGGGTTTAAGGAAGCGAGGGCAGTTCCGGTCTACGATTTCTGGCTCTTTCCAATCCATCTATCTTGACATAGCAACTCTCGTATCGTCGAATTTGATTTTCGTTCCTTCTCCCTTTGATAGCATGATACCAGTTCTTAAGACCTTTCTTGCTACTGTAACTATCTATTATACGGACAGGCGTAGGGTAGCACATTGAAAGACCCTTCTTATTTGATTCCAGTTTTTTCGTTCCGATATCTGGGCATCCCACAGTCAAGTCTCATCCCATCTCACTTTTTGAATCTTTCGAGCCTTCGCTCTGGCATAAGATAAAAAGAGGTCCAGGATCGAGTCGTCTGTTCATAGTTTCACTTCGCTTATGCCATCCCCCATCTCTGTGCTTTCCCCTCGGACTATTGAGTGAAAGCAAGGCCACTTGCCTTGGTATCCACGAGCAGCTGACAACCAGCACTGAAACCCGTCTTTACATTGGATGCTTTGATCTTTTGATGATCCCTACCTTATTGACCTTCACTTCTGTATTTACTATCCCCTGAATTGCTCTTCCCTCCAGTAGATATTTTTGGTCTTAGTGAACCCGTCTAGCACCAGAAAAACGATCCTTTTACAGATAGATCTTGCTAGCCGAGGATGTTCCAAGACCCTCTGCCACTGAATGAGATAAACTCATAGGAGTATATCAAATAAACTATTCATCGTTTGGTTGAAGAAACCTTGGATAGGACCTGCCTGGTTCCGCACCTCTGGAGGTTTTCAAAGTAGCGGACTTAGCAGTCCCTACCCGAGCTTCATCCTTGCCACCTTGGAAGAAGACCTTCCAACACGATGACCTCAGCTTCATGGTTGTAGCTGGTAGACCCGGACTAAGTTATCAATATTTCCGGAAGGGAAAAGGCATAGAAAGCATGCGGCTAAACTATCAACGATAGTTGGCTACACCTACATCGTCGGAAGATGAAGAAATTTCACAACGGGGGCGCGGGCGCATCAACCTTCTTGGTGGAAAACCACGTCCTATTCCTATTGACGAGCTCCAATAGACTTCTTTTATTCGGGATTCAAGAGTCACTCAATCTATCCATGGAGAATCGACGACCTCAATGGCGAGGAAGTAGAAGTCGTTTTGGCAAAATCAAATATGAGGAGGCCGAAAACACAACTGTTTAAGCTGGACGTCATCCTATAGGCCTTCAAGAGAACAGTAGGGCAGAGTGTGGCAGTAGAATGGGCGGTGTTGCTCTTTATAGACAGCTTTTAGGAAGCGGTCGATTACCGCTCTCGGCCGGGGTATATACCTTACTTACAGGGCGGCGCCCTTCTTTAGCTCGTTCGACCTCCTTCGTTTCACTCGAGAAATCAATTACCTCTGGAGACATATTTGCGTAAGAGAACACAGGCCTTTTGAGGTTATTTATATACTCGAGGATACGAAGAGGTGGAAGACGAATGGGACAGTTTAGCGGCGGGTTTAGACGGGGGCGTAGAGGATCAATTCTTTGTTGGTGATTCGTCCCCTGTTCATCTCCTATACTATACTTGATCTTATAGATAGAATTCCCTTCAAGTGAATATTATCGTAAGTGATCACAGAAAGTAGAAGGGCGGTGAAAGTAGTGAATGGCTTAGTCTCGCTTTTCCTTATCTGGGCACACTTCGATCTAGAACTTCATATCATGTACAATGGGAGGGTGCTCCAGCAAAGGATAACGCCAGCATCGGTGCAATTACTCAGATTTTGGTTGAAATAACCAGGCTGCAACAAAGTAAGTTTGAAGGAAAATGGAGCCCCCGGTTAGAGCGCTTTACCTATCATTTCTTAGAAGAGGGTCCGAAGGAGGCTCAATCTTTCACTATTCAGGAGTAAGGGAAATCAAATGCGATCTAAGCAAGACGCCCTGGAATTCCATTCTGTAGGGAAGGAGGACCTATTGAATAAGTCTCCAATCAATCGTAGGCGGGTGAGCGACTTCTTTTCTTTCTTTTTTGAGCTCTCACCTTTAGCCGATCTTATTCAATGGATTGTGACTTTCTCAGAGTTTTCTATCGAATTTCCATTTGGGCTCATTGGACTCTTCTATCTAAGCTTGAGCCCGAAGCGAGTGAAACTCGTCCTTCATTTCATACCTCAGTCCGGTGCCTATGGGTTCTAGCCCCATGACCCTTCGATTGAAAGAAAGATCTCCGCTCTCCTTCTTTCGAAGTTGTAAACTGGTCGAGTCAGCTTCGTTGCTATTAGTAGTCTCAAAGTCAATAAGGTATTCAATATCATTTTGGACGATATAGATCGAAAAATTGAAGAACGATTTCCTAAACTTCAATATGCACGCTTTCAAGATGAAATCTTCATTCCCATTTATCATAAAGAGAAAGATAAAGAACTGTATAAAGCATTGAACGATATTTTCAATGAATGCAATTTACTTTCGCCTACCTTAGAACGTGCTGTTAGGGGTGGTTCTCCTATCCCTTTCTCAGGTGGTTTCATTCTCATCAACAATGAAGGAAAGAGTCAAATACGTAATACGATCCATTAATGAATTGTAGAGTTGATTAAAGAACATATATAGGACTAATGCTTATTGAGACTCTCAAGATAAAGCGTTGCTTGGTAAGAAAGCAGATGATCCTAATATACAACTCATACCCGAAGGTGACTTTAGCTCTATACTCTCTTATAGTTCATTCTATCAGCGTAAGGACACTTAAGAAGAAAAGAACTCAATAGTGAATCTTTTCATAGGTACTTACCCCCGTTACTAAGATGGGTTGCTAGGACCCGATTTCCTAATAGCTAGGCTGGAAGATGCTCCTGATAGTGCGCATTTGTATTCGTACAAAAAAATGGATCTATGCCCGAGTGCATTACCAAACTGGGTTGTTATTGTCATTCCGGATAGGAACAACTAACAGCCTAGCTACCTGTCTTGATCGATCTATTCTTACCTTGCTAGCTCTAAACCGACACCCAGGTAGTTGATTACAGAACAGAACCAACCGTAGCAACATAGACTGAATCAAAGTTCTCCTTATCTTCTAGAGTAGGATACCTAGAGTTACTATTGAGTAATGTATATCCTGTTATGTTATGGGGTCTTTTTTTTTGAAGAGGAAGAAGCTGATAGAGCAAAGGCCTCCTCTTTCCGTCCCGAAGTGAGCGAATTGCATGTAGAGAGTAGTAGGGGCTTATAGTTTAATTGGTTGAAACGTACCGCTCATAACGGTTATATTGTAGGTTCGAGCCCTACTAAGCCTACCACCCGATACAAGGCAGTCCCCGCCACCCTGCAGATCTCAATGACGCGACGGCACCTTACACTGCCCTTCGGTCACGCCTCCTACGCTTACCACTCACCGCAGCATGCCCCCTTCGGCGTAATACGCGAAGCAGCGCTCTCTTCGCGCGATAGCGAAGGCGTGGTTCATCCAATAGTTAACCAGGCTTTTTCTTCTTTTGACTTTTGTAAATATGCTTTTTCTTCTTCTTCTTTTTAGGTGGTTGGTTATATAGAGTAGGTTGTGGTATTAAATGAATTACAGAGTGACTCTGTACATTATCTATTTTCTTAGGATCATTCTTATTGATACTATCATACTTCGTCAAAGATGTTATTTTAGACTAACAATCCGCTCTCTATCTTTTTGATAATTTGCATCAATAAGAAGTTTCTTTTGATATTTCAGTATCCTTTTTTCTTGACCAGCGAAGTCTGTAACAACCAATGGCACAGTGTCCACCCAATATTCATTCTCATCAAAGATAGAATCCCTTTTATTACCTATTTGGATTCCAAGATTAACAAGTGTTTCCTTTTTGGTTATGTTCAGTTTAACCCAATCTATTTTTAAATTAGATGTAACAGGAGTCAGCATAGTTCTTTTAATATCTTTGTATTGGGACTCAAACCATTCTTTATTGACCAATGCTTTAGCAAGACCCTTGTGCTTAATAATCTTCTTGCCTTCTTGAGACAGAATATAATAACTCTTTGGTGCTAAGAAGATGCCTTCAATTACATTGTATTCTAACTGAAACTTCCCTAATTCAGTTGATGATATTTCTTCTTCTGGAAGAGGAAATTGAGTGCTCGACTGAAAGGAAGAGGACTGCTAAGAACGACAGAGTCAGTATCAGTGTAGTAACAGTCAGGTCTGGAAATGTATGGATACATATGAATACGAGCACATGCTGTGACAGCTGCTGCCAATTGAACTGCTGATATCCTTGGAGGACACCAGTCAGAGTCGGAGACCTGCCCGGTATTGCTCCAGTAAGTGACGATATAGTAAAGCTCGCTAAGCTTATCCGCAAAGATGAAATCACTTTTCTTTGTCAATAGATTATATCGATCAAGATCGCAGACCTCAGTGATCGTGCATTTTGGGTTTATACCAAATCTACCGTATAGTGAGTTCATGAGTAACTTGTAAATATAGGACATCGCGTCATTACCTCTTCTCTTTGCCTCTTGTCTGTTATCATAAATAGTATTTACAAAGCTGTCAAATGGACTATTCATCTTTTCAAAGCTGTAGCCTGAGAGTTCCGTGACCTGGTAGCCTATGTCGCGCGCATACTTCAATTCTTCGCTAAAATACACACCCACGAATTCTCCCGTTGGGAAGATTATCGTTTTACTCTTTTCATCCCTATAGGGTAAGATAGGTCGAGTTATTGTTGGAGGACAGACAATATGAGCTTCAAAATATCCATACAAGCTGTCTATATCCTGACCTTCTAAATTACCATGCCAGACAGGCTTACCCCCAGGCATAGGAAATGTTTTCATGATATACGGATACAATGAGTTCACATCATAGTACTTTAGATCTTCACCTTTTGGTATATAAGTATCAGCATGACCTCCATAGTAAGCACGACGAATGAAAGTGTCTTCGTTCCGATTTGGGATATGGATAGGAAAAGTCTTAGGATCTTAAAAGTGAGTACGAAAAATTGTGAGAGCTAGCGAAGACAAGGTCAATTTAGTTACGATATCCACTTTGTACTCTTCCAAATAAATAGATTGAGCTTTCTGCATCACACCGCCTAACAAACGAATATCCTGTTTCATATATTCCAACAATTGTTCACGAAGATCATTCAGATTCGACACTTGAACTTTATCATGTGGGATAGAACCTTTATTTCCTAAGTGAGGACAGAGATTTATGGCTAAGTTATCAAGACTACTCGTCAGTAGTGTAAAGGAATCCCAACGACGGAATAGCAGCTTCTTACCATGATAGACTGATAACTCGTAAAGCCTATTATTCCTCATAAGAGGTATGAACGTGTACTTCACACCATGAGTAGCTAAATATGTCAATAATAGAATACCATCGAATCGTGAGAAGTTATGAAAGTAAACAATTTGGATCGATGGATCTTTTTTAACAACAACAACTATACGTTCTATAAAGTCGAACAAGATCTTATTGCTTCGTTCTTCAAAGCTTGAAAATACAATTGTAGGATAATCCTCACTCTTTCAATCTTCACTCTTTCAATCCTCACTAAAATATGTTTCAATAGATTCAGACAGATCATCACCTGGTCGAACTACTAAGAACCCCACTGCGTAAGGTACATGGACATCATTTATGAGTAAAGTCTCTATATCAGCTACAATGAATGGCTGCCTTTGACTTAAACTCGCTTTGAGTGCTGTGAGATGCTTTGGGTAATGACGCTTACTATGGCCGATCGTTCTCGCTTCTCTAGGTGTGGACACCTCCTTCTTGATGATGCTTTCCCAGATCTTACTAGCAATCTCGTCATCGGATATATATGGCATTGCACTTGACTTCAGTCCAGAAAGATAGATTCGAATATATATGCTAGAGATCTCAGCGCCGTCGTAATCCTCTGCTTTCTGCCTGGCTAATTGATTTCTCAATGCATAAGGATAAGAGAAATCTTGACCATTCTCTCTAAATGGGATAGCTTTACTTATTGTAAAGGGTACTTCTCCGGTAGGTAGGTATCCTCATGACATAGCTAATTGTAAACTTACCGTAGTCAGACTCTGTTGTGTAGGCGTACTTGATTAGTAGTCGCATAACAGCAAAGACTACCTGATCACAGTCATTACATCTTAAGAATCGCATATTTAATGTCATTTTAGAGATTTTGAATCCAGGATAGGGGACCGTGTCATTTTCATAATTGATAGAATTCAGTAAGCTGCCCCATAATACATTAAATAGATATTGACTCATTTGAGTTGTTATGTTTTTCATCATGGTCATAAGTGCAAGCTATAGTTAAAAGGAGACTCTTTCCAAATATACATATACATTAGTTCTTTGAATTCTATCCATCTCATTGGATAATCATCGACGTTCAACACTTTATGTTTGCATACAGTATTTACATAGTAATCGTAAGCTTTGATTAAACAATTCATTTGATTTTCCCACACTTTATTCTTATTAGTATTTACATTAAATGGTGTACAATTTTGGAATAGATCAGATAAATAATCTAATGGTAATGGTTGATTTATATCATATAATATTGGGTTGTGCCTCGGATTTCGATTTCAAATAATAAAAAGATTTATGGTGTATAAAGGATCCCGCCCTTCAGCAAATATCTTGATATATGTATCCGAAATGTACTTAGCGAAAGGTGCTGTTGTAATAAAATTGTCGTGAACGGTATAGACAGGTACATGAACTCTCATATTACTATAGGTCTCATGAATCAAAAACATCGCTAGATTGGCATTGAATTGATGTATAAAATTAGCAAAAGTAGCTACATTTGTTTTCCTTCGATCCCGATATGTAGTGGGAATTCGTAGAGTAACTTGACGCCTGGCACTTCTGGATACGGTCGTACACCCATAAATTGACTATTTCAGATTTCATGTAGTCCTGTACAGTAATAAAGAGAGGTGTATCATAGACGACAGGTCTATCCATGGCTGAAGCTAACCAACTTACACTGCGAATCAATTCCATTAAGTTGACTATTCCCGGAAATCTATTAATAAAGAACATTGTTATATAACCTGCTAATATCATGCTTTCCTTTAGGTTTAATAAAGTAGAAAAATGCCTATGGATGTCATTTGCCATGCTGATTATGGTTTTACCGTAGATCAAAGGCATAAAAAGTTGCTTGATTCATTTTCGAGTGAGACGAGAACAGATTATACCAGATAGATTGGCATCATATTGAGTCCGCAAGTAATCCTGAAGCTCTTCTAGAAAGAAGCTATAAATATCCGAAATCCTATTATCTCCGGTGGGAATGAGATTGGTTTTCATAGCTATTTCGCTATCTAACAGGAAAAATGACATAATCTGATATGCACTTGCTGATGCATCTTGTGTGATTGGAATTTGTAAAGGATCTATTATCCTATCACTTTTAAGACAAAGTATAATGCTTATGAATGGATAGGGGTCACTAGCATCAACGGCAAACTTGATGATACTTTCATCCGATGATTTTAACGATTCATACTGGTTTAACAACCATTTACTGGCATCATCATATGTTAAGAACTTATTATAGTGAGAAGCTGCTGCTGAGTTCAATAAATATGTAAATTCATCCTGTGTTTTTTCATTAAATATTCCTAATGAATAGGGTCTATTTGAAAAGACTTTTAGACTTCTTGATAGATCACGTTCATGAAAGTGCAAGACCCCAGCGCGGTAGATACGACCACGGAAGTCAAGGAAAACGGGCAAATCAAATTGATAACCTGAGTAGGCTGATGCAAGTTTCATTATGAAGACCTCATAACGAGCACGTTGGACACGCGACATGAACTCCTTTAGCAAGTCTTGAAATGAACATACCTTCATCAGAGACTGATCCTCTAAGTAGGATGTCCTCAATTTGTTAATAGCATCGGAGATATTCAATGATGCTAGAAACCTAGGCATAAGGAGACCTTCTTTCACTAAGAGCTCGTAATTATTATGAATAAAGTTCAAGACATCCGTATTTATAGAAAATGCCTGCTTCTGCAACATGTTCATGGCATGGCACAACTTAGGGTACTCAGAACTTCAAATGATATAGAATTGATCGTAGTCATGGGATGACAATAAGCGATAGCGTTGGATATACAAATCACTTTCAGGGGTGCTTAGGTACCCACCATACAGATCAGATAAACTGAATTCTTTCACATTAGCTTTTCGTGTTCCCCAATCTACAGGTTCACATACCATTGGGAGATTGAGTTTAACCGGAAGCAGATCGATATCGAAATTGCATATAGCGTACAGAGATTTGGGATAGTAGTAACTACCTTTTTTCTTTGTGACATAAATATCACTAAGATCGAAATCATTAGTAAGAGTAATCAACTCTCTACTCACTAAGAATTCAACCAATAACGTTCCTACAAGATATTCCTTCTTCCTCATTGCCTGATCCACCTTTTTATTCTTCATATTTGGCTTATACACCAAATACCCATACTGACTCATTCTTCGGCGGGATTGAGCTTTTTATATCTTTCAACATTTTGGCATGGTTAATCACATACCGATAAATATGATCTACCAGTGTTGATACGCGAACTGCTGGACTTTCTTGAAGACTGTGGAAAAGAGAACCAAGAACGTAAACCATGATTGCCTCTAAAGTATGATGATCAAAATATTGCAACAAATCCTTATCATGATCAGATAGATCTTTCTTTCGTCAAAAATCCAAAGCACTTTCCTTCTCTTTACTAATTCATTTCATGAGTAAGTCAGGAGCTAACTGATAGACGTTCTTAAGATCATCGAATTGAGTAGTAATATTTTCTATATTCATTTGGAGATCTCTTAATTCATCAGGACTCAATTTGTTCTTATTTTCATGCAAGAGTTCAAATACTTTTTCTTGATATACGCTAACATTAGATCCACAGCTGCGACTATCATAATTTTCTTCCAGTATCTTTAAAAAAGATTGAAAGAACTCATTAATCTTACTTACTTTGTCCTTTTGACTTTCACTAGAATAATAAGACTTTGAAATAGACAAATTCGCATTCGCATTTTCAATAATTGAAATAGGATTCATTCTAGCAGGAGTAAGAATAGGACGTATCGGACCTTTGTAACAACTGGACTCACGTATTTGACCTGTCAAATAACTAAACGAACGTGGGATCAGATTCATTTTTTTGTTTTAATCTTTGTTATGGGTTTTGACGCCGCGGTGAACAACTGTCAACCCACTGCCTTCCCTTTCCTTGCTTTGTTGAACAACTGTGTTAGTGTTAGCTTACTTTGTTTCACAACATTCCTTACATCCTATCAACGCGCCGCTACTGCTTTCCTTACTACTTACTACAACGAAACGGACCATTACCGTAGTGCAGTATATACCTTACTACAACGAAGCTACCCATTTCCTAACCATTTTAAGGGACATAGATATCGAAGCCAGAGAGATCTAGAACTTGATACCTATACTCCGGATAGCCCATTATGATGTATAACTATAACAGAGGTTTCCTCGGATCCTGTAGAACTATAGAGAGGTTACCTCCCATGCTGTATAACTATCTTCCGGTTGGTTCCCTCGGATTCTGAATAACTATCCGGAGTAGAGCTCAGAAACCTCATAAAATGCATTTCCTGAATATCTCATAACAATATCTCATAACAATATCTCATAACTATTGAATATCTCATACATAACTACCCTGAGGGATAGTGAAAAGAGGGTTATACAGGAAATGTATTGCGCGAGTATTCCAGGTAACTGCAGCTAATCATGTCAGCTAAGCCCCCGGCGTATGAGGGGACTGCAGCTAATAAAGAAAGAGAGGGCATTTATTGTTGAGTGAAAAGAAGAGGCGCGAAGCCCTTGCCAGAGGTCGAAAGGTACTCGACCGAAGGGAGAGGTCGAAAGGTACTCGACCGAAGGGAGAGGTTATGAATATCTCTTCCTGTGGCCCGAAGGACTCGAGGCGCGAAGCTAAGAGTGAAACCGGAACCTGTAAGTCGAGGGCTTCGCCCCTCTACCTATGAGCGGCAAGCGAATTCCATTCCGAAGAGGTATTTTTATGCTCGACTATAAAGGAGAGGTTATTTATATACCCTATTGTCACGAAGGACTCGACTGAAAGAAGAGGTTATTTATATACTCGAGGATACGAAGAGGATACGAAGAGGTTTTTATCTCTCGACCACATCCAGAGGCGCGAAGCGCGCTTGGAGCTCCAATTAATAGACTTGTTACTTTGAGATGTCCTTATACTTTACTTTAGTATTTTACTTGTGATAAGTAAGAACGTTTAGACCGAACCAAGGGAGAGGTGCGAAGCGCTCTAAGAGGTATTGTATATTGAACCCACAGGTTTCGATTTTATAGTCTCAGAAAAGAAATGTGTTACCTTTTTTATCCTGTTCCTCAAAATGGCTAAAAAGTAACTAAAAAGACGGGTTTTTGCAACTTTTTTCTTACGTTTGAAAAATAACATAATATACGAAAATAATAGAAAAACAGAGAGTCAAGTCGGGTTATTACAGACTTTTACTAAGGAAACGCTTACTTTTGCCCCATGTAAAACGCAAGTTTTTCGTCATAATTGAAGGAGCGGATAGCTCAAAAATGAAATAGGACAAACAAAACGGGTACGGTACGATAGTACTCGGGGGAGGAGAGAAAGAAAAGACCGAAGGGACGAGGAACGAGGGATTTATGACGAGAGTGAAACCTCTACCTATGAGCTAAAGCGAATGGAATGTAGATTCAGTAATTTCTTGTTGACTGTGCCGTATAGGTCTCAAGTGTTGAACTGCGGATAGGGAAGAGCTAATTATTTCCTTTGATTTGCTTTTAGCAGCTATTTATTTGCTTTGCTTTTCCTAGGTGCTATTTCCTTTGATTTGCTTTTAGCAGCTATTTGCTTTCTTTCCTTAAGTGCTTTACTCAAGTGCTTTACTCAAGTATAGGTAGGAAACTCAAGTATAGGTAGGAAACTCAAGTAGAGGTAGGAAGTGTTGAGATATACCAAATACCAATAAAGACCTAAAGGATTAGGTAGACTTTCCAGTACCAGAAAAGGTAGGAACCCACTCGATAGATAGAGAAGAGGTCTCAAGTGCTTTACTTTCCAGTATAGGGCGGAAGTCGACTGAAATGAAAAGGAGAGGAAGAGAAATCGTTTTGCTGCCGGGAAGAGGCCCGAAGGTTAAGACCCCCGGGAGAGGCCCAAAGGGGCTCGAGCATAGCGAGAGGGAATTGATTTCTCGACCTCTTCCCAAAGGTCGAGTACAAAAGTACCTAAAGGGAGAGGCACAAAGTGAAGACTGAAAGGAAGAGGGAAGAGAACAGCAAGTAGGGTTGCGAAGCTCTAGTTTGTGGTCTTTTCCTTGAGTTAGCTGCCTTTTTCAGGTATCCGGTTAGCTAACTCCAGATGCCAAGGAATGAAGTGAAACAGCCATAGATAGCAATAGGAACAAAACCTAAGATGTAAGATGGGAGGATCAAAAGAAAGGTTTAACCCACCTTCAATATCCCTCAATAGGTAAACATACATGCATATTTTGTAACAAGCCTGTTATGTATCTATATCGAGCTATGTCTTTTTTCCAGGTAATATGAGAGAACTTGGAATTGGATGTTTCCGGAGTGTTTCACTTCGGTCAAATAGCCTTTCCTTTGTCTGGATACCTAAAACAAGAGAAACAACGGAGAAAGTTTCTTAATAGCTCGTTCCTGCTTTTCTTCAATCAACCCACTTTTCAGCAATCAATTGCCTGCCATTTGCTTCCATTCTTGATTTGGTTTGTGCCCGGGAATGGAGAAGTAGAGAACCTATAGCTAAGGCGATACTAGGGAATATACTCAACAATCCTTGAATCCTTGAGATACAAATAAACTCGTTTTCTGATATACATGACACAGGAAAATGCTAATAAATACGTTCAAGCCCCCTAAGAAAGTTCTTTGTAGTGAACAACGTGAACGGCTAAGGAACGAGTGACCGGAGGGAAGTATAAGCGGCTACACCAAAGAAAGGGGTTGTGATAGTTAGAGGTAATAGCAAATAGTAGGTTTGTCGATTGGATAGCTGAGTGGGAAACGATATTTATCAGTATCAGTCAACTAGTATAGATAGTCTGGTAGCTAGCTAGTATTACAGGAATGTATTTTCCGGTCAATCCAATTGTGAAACAAAGGAAAGCAAGTCAATCCAGTCCAACACAAGGACAAGGCAAGAGCAACGTACTAGATATGTTCTAGTTTCAGGGAAAGAGGTTCTAGGTAGGTAGGTAGTATGATGGTAAAGGTATATACTTTTGTAATACTGAGTGCCGTAGAGAGAATTAGAAGTACGCTAAAGTGTTAATAGAATGATAACGGTAATATCCGGTAGTTTTGTTCCTTCGTTCCTTCGTCTATCAACGAAGCGACTTGTAGTTCCTGATTAGATACGGGATTTCTTTCTTGCGGTAGTTTCTTTCGTTGGTTTCGGGTATGAATGAACTTAGTCCATTCCATATGAGATGAGGTTTAGCTTAGCTCTTTGTTCCCGGAAGAGTTATACAGGTTTCCCGGAAACTTTTCTTTCTCGCCTGAAGGTCATAGCTAGTATAGTCCGTAGCTAGTGATAGTTAGTTAGTATACAACGGTAATGGTCCGTTTCTCACTAGTAATAGTAAGGTAAGCTAGCTACTAGCCCACTCAGTACGCTAGTTATAGTAAGTGGTTTGTTCGAGTTAGAGGTGATAGCTAGTTTGAGGTAATAGGAAGTAGCTAAAGATTGAGGATAACTGTAGCTAATGAGTTAGTTGCGGGTGTAGCTCAAACTTTGATCTAATAGATGGATAATGGATATAGTCCATATGAGTGAGTTCCGGTAAGTGGAAACGATATGACTTATGATCCCAAATCCCTCACTGGATAGCTGATCTTTACTGGATAGCTTGACTTTACTGAGGTTTACATATTCATAGTAGTTGTTGGAGAAAGAACAATGAAATGAAAGAACAATTCAATTCAATCAGAATAAGCTGTTAATTCATAATTTCCTGAAGCAAGGAAAGAAGAAAAAGCTGTTAATTCATTTCTTGTTGTTAATGAATTTCCTGAAGCAAGGGATAAAGCTCAGTTATGGATTTTATTTACATAGTATAAATAGATGAGGCAAGAGATTGCGCGGCATAAGACTCTCTCGACCTGTTAAGCCCATACTGAAATGGAAAGGACATGACATGAATCTACTTTTTCTCTTTGGCAGTATAGTATTAAGATCCCCTTCCCAGGAGAGGTATTGCCCAGTGTAGTGAACCCACAGGTTTCGGAATTCCGGCATGTGAAAACAAATGTGTTAACTTTTGGATACTACTCAGAGAAATGGGCTATTTGCTACGAAAAACAACGTGTTTTAGCAACTAGTTTCGTAAGTTTCCCAAATGACATAATATAGATAATTCAAATAAAACCTCTCGTAAAGTCTCCCAATTTCGCACTTTTCCTTAGGAAATGCTTACTTTTGCCCCATGTAAAACGCAAGTTTTTTATTGATAATCGCATTTATTTCCATAATTGAATATGGGTTGCGCGTATAAATGATATAGTACCTACTGGGTTGCGCGTATAAATGATATAGTACCTCCCTCTTTGTAGATACTTTCGAGTACTTGTAATTGTAAGACACTCGACGGAAAAGTTCTTTATCTATTGCTCTACTTGATACTTTCGACTTTCAAGTTTCCAGGTCATTTTAGGCTCGACCATAGGAAGAGGTAATTTATTCCAAGAGGTTATTTATATACTCGAGGTTATTTATATACTCGACGAAGGAAGAGGTAACGAAGAGGTAACGAAGAGGCTTTCTTATATACTCGACGAAGGAAGAGGTAATTCATTTCTCTGGATGAGGTAACGAAGAGGATACGAAGAGGTAATTGATTTGAAGAGGTTATAGATTTCTGGTAAAAGAACCGGCGGATAGGGAAAAGCCTTTATGCTTGCTTTCTTTCCTACAGTATAGGAAAAAGTGTTTTTCTGAAGATAGGGAAGAGAGACGAGACTTACAGGGTGTTTTGAGGGAAGCGAATCATACATCCTTTGTTCTTATAGAGGGTGCACTCGCGAAAGATTCAGTAATTCTATTAACGGGTAGTACTTTTGTTCCATGCTTGAGTGAAGCTTCTATGCCCAGGCTAAACAGAATCAGAAGTGTAATCTGTAATCTGGGAACGCTAACAGGAATGAAATAGCTCTACTGAAAGGGGAGGTACAAGGTTTCTATTACTATTACTCGAGCTCTGCCCTATCTTTTTTCGGGGGGGTCATAAATCCCTCTACCTAATCGGTATAGAAATCCATTACCTTTTCACACCCGGTCTCTTTTGCTATTGATGAAAGCATCTAAATTCCCCATTTTTATAAGAAATGATCCAGTTTTTCTGGAGTCTATCTATTGTAAAAGTACCCCACCATATGTGGGGTGTACAGTACAGACCGTCGCATCTTACTTTCAAAACGTAGCTTCACCATCGCGAAGGATTCCATCCAGCCACAGCTTTCCCTAGGGTAGGGCTACCTTGTGCCACGTCTCTTCTTGAAAACCCTCCTTTAAGAATACTTACGGCAGCTCGTAGCTATTGTATTCATTGGAGTGCCGAGATTTAAATTTCACGGTAGTTAGGAGCGAAGCAGCTCGACTGAAAGGAGAGGGTGACTTCCTCGATTCTTCAAGTCAAGTGAAAGTGGCTACGCTAGCTTCTTGACTTTCATAAGTACTCGCCCTCTTCCTGATTGTCGAGTCATAAATCCCTCTCCGGCGCAGTCTCGTTAGAAACCCCCCTCGTTCCTCGTTCCTTTGGCCCTCTCGTGAAGCAAGAGTGCTAGTCTTCTATCACAGAAGGAACGTAGTGCTCGAACGATCTAATCGACGGCACTCTTTTAGTGTTTCTTTTCAGTATGGTTTTTTCGTCTTTTTGATCGGACTGGAAGGGACATGGACATCATTTCAACGTATCCTTCTTCTCCTTACAGTTACAGGTCGACTGAGTCTTTCCGTCTTCGAACCTTCGCTAGCCGTTGTTGGGACTTAGTGAAGAGTTAGCCTTTCTAGGCTTTGAAAGCAAGTCAAGCATTCCAATCCCAGCGGAGCGGATGAATCAATAGCAGTAGAGTCGTAAACAAAGAAGAGCTCCATCCAAGAAGAAGCGAAAACTATCGATAAAGAGGTTTCATTCGGAATACCGGGATTTCACAAGAGATAAGATGACTTCCTTTGAAATGGATGCTAAGAAGAAGGTAGTGTCCTGGCCTCTTACTACCTCCGGAACGATCAAGAAAGGTTCGAAGACTACCCCTTTCATTGAAATACAGGCAAAGAAGAAAAGCAATGAGACCTAACACGTATGCAAGCATGAGATCTCTCACTCGAAAGTCAAGAATGTACGCTAGCACCAGTTTTGGCTCCCTCAGCTCGTACCTCTCCCTTCGGTCTCGTACAAAAGTACCTCGATCGTCTACTACAACTACAGGAGAAAACGAAAATGCTTAAGGCACTCATTATATCCCCAGGTAGCCTTGGTACACGAAATAATAAGACCAGCGTAACCATTGGATTCTATGTTATGGTCAACACCCAGCTCCCAATGAAGCAAATTGACTGAACCCACTTTCTACAGGCTGCCTACGTACCAAGGAGGATCAAGACATACGTAGTTCTTCACTCTAGTATGTAATCCAATCTGCCATATATGGACAACGACTCTACCAGCGTGATGCTAAGAATAATGCAAGCACAGGATATAGAAAGTACAGTACCTTGCATTGCTCTTTCAATCATTCTAATAGGAACAATTTTATTTTATGCCACCATGAACCGCTATAGAATTCATTCCGACATGCGCATACGTCAATAGCAACTACTTGCCTCACCAGCTCTACGGGACCTGTGCTCCCTCCCCGGTTCGGTGCTCTCTTCATTATATTATACGATCAAAGTTCTTTGACTTTGAGTTCCATTTTCCCTTCTGTTTGGGACAGATAAAGGAGTTCTTGTCTTTTCTCGAACCTTTGACCGACCGGAGGTACGAGGCGCTTTGGTCTTTGATTCAGGTACAGGTCCAGCGACTTTCTTAAGGGGAAGGGGCTTTGTGTCCGGTCCGGATAAGCAGCAAGAAAGGGCTATATTTGGTTGACCACTCTGGCATGAATCGAGTTCTTCCTCTCCTTACCTATTCTATTCAAGCGAGTGAAAAGCAAGCGTTCATTCAAAGCTTTGAAAGTTCCCGTCTTTCTAGTTCTCCTCTTCAAGTCAAGCCATCTCTAAATCGGTCAAGTGGTGCCCCTTTGGTACGTAGTGGGTGGTCAGTGGACACGGCTAGCTAGTAACAACCTACGAATGGCATGTATTCAGCATATGCTTACTTATTTCTTTCATTTCATTTCTATAGTAGGCTTGTAAGGAGAATCATAGTAGGCCTGAAGCAAGGTAGTTTGGCTTTATTACAATTACTGCCGGGGTCAGGTCAGCCTTTCACTATTTATCAAAGATCAAAGAGATGGGCTTAGGGGCGAGCTTTAAAAGGTTCTTTGATCCGGGTTTTGTAAACGAATTGACAGATCAGATCTCCCAGTCGGTAACTAAGTCTCCGCTACTGCGTCTTGAAGCGCCCGGATGGGCGTATGTATAGTGGTAGCCCTTCGCGTTGACAAGTTGGAGAAAGGAAAGAAGGCACGCTCTTGAGGGGTTTGAGTTTCCATACTACTAGCTCGCCACTCTTTGCCAACATGGTGAAGAAGGGGTGGAGAAGGAGAGGATAATTGTTTCATACATGCTCATTCATACGCTTACTAGCTTGCCAGTCACCAATCAGGTCGATGGGTGGATACGCCATCAGTGAGTCCTACTCCAAGTCCCGGTCCATTAGTCGAGTGCTTTGAAAGCCCAACCAGGGGAGGGGTTCATGGGTGTCAACTGCTGAAGCGGTAGTGGACGCGCCTTTTGGGTCCTTTAGTGGGTTCTCCTTGCGCCAGTGCGCATTATTAAGTGAAGCCAGTCAGGCCAATAATTCACCTATTTCCCATTCCCATGCTTAAACCACCGATGGAAACTTCCACGCGGACGATGCCAACCCATGTACCGATTCGCCGATCCGAGTTCCCCTTGAGTAAAGTAATGAGTGAAGCTGCGTAAATCACTTTCATTGGGACAGAACCAAAAGAAATGATAAGTTCTTCCAATTGCCATTCATTAGTCCGGTTGAAAAGACCCAGGCAAGAAGTAGAATGAAGACGGGATGAACTCAAGGAAAGTCAATAAGTACTCCATCGCCATTGTTTTCTCGATGTTCTTGTCTTCTCTTTTCTTTTCTAGATCCCCTTATCGATCATGGACTTTCAAGATCTTCTTTCATGGATGAATGAAACTTCTAGGATAAACCTACCTACCTACCCTTATATACTATACTTTCTCAATCTTAGATCGAGATCCGGATAGGTTTTTGTGCCACCTTCGAGAATAGTCCCAGCTAGCTAAAGAGGAACTTCTAGTAACTACTGAATCCGAGGTCTACTCCACAACAGCGATAGCCCGTCGGTTTTCTTTGCTTTGAGGCCGATTTCAAGTAAAGCACTCGTCTCAGTCTTTGTAAAGCACTCGTCTCAGTCTTTCCTCCTTGCTCAGAAGCGAAGCTGTTTTAGTGTGTTTAAAGGCAGGGCCTGATGTGAGACACTAGAAAAGGACTTCACCAGCGTTTGTGATATATATGTTGTTAGGCAAATTGAACCGTTTGGGTGTCGGCGAAGAGGAAGACCAGCCCACGGGCCCTTACTTTCAGATGTTTGGTTTCAGCATACCGATAGAAAGAGCAATGAATGGAAGCTGACCCCTTCCCTCTCCTTTCAGTCGAGCAATAAAAAAAAACCCTCTCCCTTCTAAGAGCACTTTCGGCCTCTCCCTGAGGTCGAGTAATAAATACCTCTCCCTGAGGTCGAGCACTTTCAGCCTCTCCCTTCTAAGAGCACTTTCAGCCTCTCCCTTCTAAGAGCACTTTCAGCCTCTCCCTTTGGTCGAGTAATAAATACCTCTCCTTAACAGTCGAGTCCTTCGTGACAATAGGGTATATAAATAACCTCTCCTTTATAGTCGAGTATATAAATTACCTCGACAAGTTCAGTTGTCTGGTCCATAACATTCATAGTTGGACTACTCTACCTACACGGGAATAGAGGACTCGGTCATAATTGGACTCTACCTACACAGGTTTTTATTCCATATAATCATATTTGGGTAGGGTTTCCGCCATAACTGGCTTTACTAAATGGATTCGATCCCACCTCGCTGTGCCCTCAGCTCTTCCCCACAAGCTAAGTAAGGAGAGTGAAAGACAAGAATACCCCCTTTTCTCGTATCCGCTGTGGGTCTTGAGGAAGGGGGATAGATTCACTATTCATATGCCTCTCGAAATGCCGGACATCTGATATTCATTTTGATTTAGGAACTTCACTGAAAGCTGGGGAAAGGACAAATGCCACAGAAGTCAGACCGGAAAGAGCTCTTGTCGGCGTAACCATTGAAGAAGAATCCGCAGTAGAAGAAGGTGCTGCTATTACAGAATCGGTTGTTTACAAATGTCCAAGCTCTGGGACTGATGACTTGACTCTTTATGGTGAGTGAATAGCCGGTGAATCAAATGAAAAAGCATAGATCACTACTCAGGTGTGTGTGAGAGGTTGAAGTCATCGTTTTGTTTTCTCCTGTGAGCAATCTTATTTCTTCCTTTGTTGTCGGTACATGCGAGATACCTTGAATCGGATCTCATTCTTCGGGAGCCTTCTGAGAATGGTTTCGCTCCTTTACCGCTTTATAGGAATCCCTGCTACTACTAGATAAAGAGCCCCTGTCTTTGGCGCCTAGTCTTACAGTTCTTATTCAATGTCAATTGTAACTCAACTCACTTCTAAAGAAAGATAGATCGGCCTTCCCGGGGTATGGTATTCAAACCGAGAAGAGTAATTGCTTAGTGTCCCGTTGATCAAAACAAGGCAGTTTTTTCTAATTGGCTTATGGACCCGGCTCTTCACCTCGGTGGTACGCATACCGGAAACCTAAAAAGGCTAGTCTCGGGTAACTGCAGGCTTTAGCTCCTTGAATAAGGCTCTTAGAATCATTCGTTTCGTCTTAGTCGGTTCAAATCAAAGTAGATCTAGTAAAACGAGTTGTTCTACCAAATGAAACTCTGTCCTCTCATTAATGATCGAAGTTCTCAGACTCAGCTCCTCCACTTCGCTATGATCTTTCTCTCTGTAGTTGGTGAGTTTCTGAGTTCCCTCAGTTAGTGCTTCCTTTATTATGCGCCAGTCCACTTTGGCTAGAGTAGAGCAGCTTCATTACGGCGTTGTAAGAAAGAGGAGATGCATGGCATGATGTCCCATACATCGGGTTCAGCAGCTCAGCTGGCGGCATTAGCGATGAAGCGAGCTAGAGTAAGACGAGGACTGGCCTTAGTGCCATGACTGGAATTGAACTGTCCCAGCTAAAACCTTAGCCGAGGAGCTGCCAGCCCAGTCTATGTTCCTGCTCCCGTAAGAACCACAAAGGCATAAACATACTATTGATAAATGAGAAGACGATTCAACCGGTCTCTGCTTCACTAAGTAGTATTTGTTCCCCGTTCTTTGGGAGTCCAGGTCGACCTACCTAGATAATATCTATTCATAAATCGGGTCAAAACATAGGGAAGCTTTTCTGGTTTCACTCTGAGGTCTACGAGCCTTGGTTTGGGGACTAGAACTCTCATCCGACCCGACTGGGTTGCTATTTGAATAGCCGGCTTCGGCTTCCTCTTACTGGTACTATGGTTTGGGTGAAAGCTAGAATCAAGGGAATGCTTTTGTTACGAGAAAGGCCTACCGAGCAATGCTGAATGATAGTAGTTTACCCTGCGAGTATTGCTCATATTTTGCTTCTTACAACAAGGCCGGCCATACAGCGCCTTTATTGACTCTGGAAAGGAATGGGAATAAGTTCATGTTGCTAGCTAAGTATGTGTACTGCCACGACTTCTGTGATCTATTATTCAATATCACTTTCATTGGGTAAGCAGGATGTGATCTAGTAGAGCTGATGATATATATATTTCATACATCGTTCTCACTCAACCCAGAATGCTTATATAGCTGACACCTTAGTCTATAAACAAAGTCTAACCCTTACTTCAAAAGTATACCACTTGAAAGGGAAAAGGAAAGAAAAAGTTTTACAGAAAAAAGTACCCCCCACTAGGTTCTGAAAGACAGAGAGGAAAGCTCGGGCCAATCAACAGTAGTAACTGTAGACTTCCAATGACACCAAGAGATAGAAATACTTTACCATTTTACCGTACCATTGCGTGGTAATATCCTCCCATCTGATCCCATCCCGGTAAACCACTCCAATTTCGGATAGCCTAGACAGACCTCTCCCTTCAGTCGAGTATATAAATAACCTCGAAGACTGTGAAGTGAAGTAGATGCCAATAGTACACTTTCCACACTGGCATACACAGCAACTTGAATATTCACAGGATGAGTGTTAACTAATCAGATCTGTCAGCGTGAAGGTCACCAATTGCACTTTGGCAAACCGAACCTTTCATCTAAATTGACCATTTCATTTACCGCTTGCTTGGAATGAAATGACGCTTCTTCTCCTATTCAGACTACCTATCCCTTACGGGAATCGAACCCGTGTCTTCGACATGAAAAGACGATGTCCTAACCACTAGACGAAAGGGACAGAAAGAATCGAAAGAAACCCGAAGGAAGTTGGTGCCTACTTGCTTACCAAGCCTGGAAAGAAACTTCATATTTATTCTAGTTTAGAGAGAATCCATAATGACAAAAAATGCATAAAAGAAATGAGGAAAAGCAAGAGTTACGCATTGCCATTTGAAAAGCAAAGATCATTCTCAAAGAAAAATAGAAAAAGAAGACGAAGACTAAGGCATGTTTTCTAAATGGATTTTCTCTGGACTTTCATTTTGGATAAGAAAGAATGAATTCAGAAAGTCTTTTGCCTATTTCGTCTTTCATTTCTTTCTTTTTTGAATTAGCACTCAATTACTTGACTTCCTCTTTAGGCTGACTCCGGTCTGACATCAAGGTGACAGGATTCGAACCTATGGCCCTCTGTACCCAAAACAGATGCGCTGACCAGACTGCGCTACACCTCGTCTCAACCCCCCGGAGCATATAGATTCCCCCGATCCATTAGCCCTTCGCCCGCTTAGAAGTGGATTCGAACCACTGACACAAGGATTTTCAGTCCTTTGCTCTAACCAGCTGAGCTATCTGAGCCACTTTACTAAAGTCTCCATCGTCTATCAACTCTACCGCACCTTGCCTCTCCGGACTCTAGCAAGAGAAGAGCTTCTTTCTATTACGTACGTTATTTCGCCCCTTCTTTTCGACTTCCGTGCCGGAGTGGGATTCGAACCCATGATACAATAAGATTTGTATGTCGATTTAGCAAAGCAATGCCTTAAGCCACTCAGCCATCCCTCCAAGTTGACAAGCGTGTCTGTCATCCAACATGCTTCCTTCTATATAAGCGATTTCATTGACAGATGCTCTCCTCTCCAATCGGTCTCGCTTCATTCCCCACCTCAACCTACCGAGCTATTATCTATCGGGAGGTAGACCACGTCCCAAGCCACCTTGGCAGCCAACGAGATCCCAACTGCACCATGCCAGAGGAAAGATCTGAGGATCTGGTCAATAACCTTGCACACTTCCTTCGGCAAAATGTGCCATGCTACTCCAGTAGACAGTAGCCCTGAATACTGAACAACACTGATCTGATGAGCTGAAGTCTACCCGCATAGGAAAGCCGTTTGCTAGTCCAAGATTATACCCTTTTGGTAATCTTCTCAATGAGAGGCCTACAGTTTCGGGTTGTGAGTCTAGTGGAAATAAGGGGCACTCCAAGATACTTGATGGGCAAGGTCCCTTCCCTTCTTTGAAGCCAAAAAGGTTTTCAACATTGTGCTTAGTATATTCATCCATCCCAGCACTGACAAATTTGCTTTTTGTCAGGATTTGCCATCAACCCTGAGCTCCAAAGGAATCAAAACTCTCTTTAATGACAGAGGCTGATTGGAGATCTACTTGGCAGAATAACAGGAGATCATCAGCAAAACAAAGGTGAGTCAAATCCAGCTTAGTACATCTCGGGAGAGAACCTTCCATTACTAGAAGCTTTGGCAAGGATCCTGGAAAAGACTTCCATAGCAAGAACAAACAGATAGGGGGAAAGAAAGTGGATCTCCTTGTCTCAGCCCCTTCCCTCCGGAGAGCCCTCAAGCCCCCCCATTCATTGATGGAGACCGAGAAAAGAATGAGTCAAATAGAACTCTTTCACGTTTTCCGCGTATTTTTGGTAGCGAGATGATTTGACTAGCGGATCAAGATCGAAAATACGACAAATTTGCTAACTTTTGCATATGGCTGGACGTAAAAATAGAAAAAAGAGGGGTGAGATCGCTTTCACCAATCCCTTGCTCCTTAGGGAAAATGGTCGAGTAAGCTTTCGTCGGTATATGAGTAGAACAAACTGATAATTGAGATGCCGCTACCTAGGGAAAAAGGTATTGTAAGGTTTTGGGCTATGCTGGATGAAAGAATCTTTCTCACTAAGGCTCTCCCTTCTCTAAAGCACTGGTCCCACTAGATCAACCATTAGCATGCAACTTAAAGAATGAGAAAAGGAAGCGAAGGTAAGAGTCCAAATATGCCGTGGAGAAGAGCTTACTTACTTATGAGCAAAAAGGGAGTAGCGGAGAGAGACGTTCCCGAAAGGCACCTATCCGTTCCGTGGGAGACAGAACATGAATGGGGAGCCGACTATAAGACAGATAAAGGAGCAGGCTGGAGCGGGGCTGACGGAAGAAGGAAGGGGGCCGGAGATGGACTTGGATGATGGTACGGAGTCCTAGCTTGCTCCAATGCTTGGCTTAGTGAATCAGTCAATGGCAAATTGCTAGCGATCTCAGAAGCACAAGGAAGCAGAGGAAAGAAGGCCCTAAGAAAGAGGGGGTTGGTTGGCCGGGTATGAAAGATACTCTACTCTTGAAAGCTATCGAAGTGGACAATAGAGTGCTGCTTCTTATGAAAAAGCCCTCGATGCTGTGTGAAAGAGCCAAAAGGATTTTTCGTTTTAGCGTGGAGAGAGGACTTACTTTCGGGTGAACAAACGATTTCAGATGCTGCGACCATGGCCTTATTTTACGTAGTTCCGTATATGGATTCTGACAAGTGAATTGAATCCATTTGCTGATAGATAAAGGATAGGAACCTACCTATCAGAAGAGGTAGGAAGTGTTGACTGAAAGAAGAGGTTTTACCTAGAATACGAACAAGATAAGAGGATGCCCCATTAGAGGTAGAGGTTTTGGAAAATGGGGTTTGAACCTACAGGGATGTGAGGGCTTGATTGAGAGTTTTTTGGTAGGATACTTTCTTTCCAAGCGATACTCAAACTACGGATTCAGTACTCGATGGATGATGGTATTATTCATTTTGAAGTTCAGTATTTGACTAAGTCCTCGGTACAACTCTTCCTTTCCACTCCTGACATCCGCTCTGAAACAAGCTTGGTGTATGGCGCAAAGGTATGTGAGTGAATGCATTTTGATTTATGGGCAATTGCTTTCTCGGAGTCCTTATAGCGGGCTCAGCCCGTCTCGGAAGACTCTTCAAGCGCTGCAAGTGAGACCTATGTGATTGAAAGAGCTTAGATATACTAAGAGTAGGAACCATCACCATTTAATTAGTTGATTATATAATCATAAAGGACGTAACCTAAGGGAATGGAATGACGTGATAGGTCACAAGTCGTCTGTCTTTAAAGATGCCGTCCCAGGGCAGAGACAAGATAGTTAGCTAAGCCCCTTCAACCCTTAGTGAATCAGCAATCTCGACTAGCACTCAGAGAGAATCAGCATCCACTTCTGGCTTTCATGGCCACCTTCTCCTGTTGAGCCAGCCTGATTGGTCGAATGCAAACCCCTTCAAAAGCAAGCTGATTTCACACAAACTACAAACTAAGTCCCCCTTGTTTATCCTAATGCAAGCGATCCAAGTAAAAGGAGAGGAATGCGAGCGCAAGCTGGTATGAGAGGTTATTTATATCTCATCTGGAATGCGAAATCCCGATCCACGCTAAGGAAAAATATCCAACTGAAAATAGTGTCGGATTCCAGTGGGTCCAGATTTGTGCCTTGGTTAGGCGACAATCATGGTCTTGGTGATTCTTACGATTACGCCGCTTCTTTTTTTTAGAAAGGAAGCCCACTCGAGTAAACATCCCTTTCATCATATATACGACGATTCCCCTCGAGATTTTGATACTCTAATTCTGATTCTGCCACATAACGCATAACCTATACTTCACGCTAAGTTGCAATCTAATGCCCGGCCCGGGCAATAACAACACATTTCCCGACATTACTTATTGGAACCGTAGTCAAAAGGTCTTTGAGTACCCCTTGTCTCGCAAGTGCTATGTGCGCGCATACCAACTCTTTTTCATCCCTTGTTATTGGCCTCGAAGTGGCGGTCCTAATGGGTTTTCAGTTCCTATAAGTTCGAGGAGATGTAGAGCTGGTCATTCTAAGCTCACTGGTGAATCTAGGGTACCAAGTTGGAAGGTAGCCCTGTGCCAAAGAAACTACCAATCCCAGCGTTGGACGAAGATCGGTCCCCTCTCAGACTTCCGTCGTCATGGTAAGCTTGATTAATAATTCGCTTTAGTCTCTTCCTTCAGCCTAAGGCCGTCAAAGAGCAGAAAAGTGTACAAACCGACAAATCGCTTGAAGCTTTCTATTCGCCTTTCCTTCCCTAGCTTGCCGTAGAATTCGACTTGAGATCGATTCCCTGCAGTCAATACGCTTGTTTAAACTCACTCTTCCGTTCCGTTCCGGTCTCTTTCTTTCTTTGACTTTGATCCTATTACCGCAGGAGTGGTACGCGGACAACCTTCCTTCTTGCCTTATCGCCTTAGTAGGGCCAAAGCCTAACCTTTTACTACTTGCTTCGTCGCTCCGTTAGTCGATCTAAGCCGGATTCCCCCTTTCCTACTGTAGAAGCGTAGGGGACAAATCGACTATTGAATTCTTTCAGTCTTTCAATACGACGGAGATGTCAATCAAACTTTTGTCCAAGACCCCGCTCCGGCGGACTTTCATTAACAGACAGGCAGAAGAGGACTCTGGAAGGAAGGTGTAACGGTAGGTGCCTTACTTTGTTTGGGGTTTAAATAAATAGGTGTACTAGAGAGATCGTTGAAGCTAAGGGCCAGGCTAAGCAAGCAGGATCCGGGCTCATTCTCGGGACTTCGTTTAGCTCTCTCCCGGAAGCCTTAGTGCTAGGCGCGGGTGAACGAGCGAGAGTCTGTGAGCGCTCCTGCGTGTAAGCATGGACGATCAGTAATCTAGGACTGATTGCGAAGAAGCAGCCTACCTTAAATGATCGATTCTCCTTCCTACTCGCTTATTTGACTCGTCTTAGGAGAGGATTGCGAACGCTTTTGCTCAGCGCTTGTCTTTCCGCACCAAAACGGAAGATCTATCTATCTTGCTCGGGATGCTTACGTGCTTCCGCACCATCCCTGACTTTCTTGCTTTTTTCATTAAAGTGCTTGTCCCCCTTATCAACGTACTTTCGAGTTGGAGCCTATCTCTCCAAATTAGAATCGGCCCCGGTCCGAAAGGGAATGGCCCATGCTCTATATAGCATAAGAGATATTTCTTAATGAATAGGGCCCAAGTCTACCTCGATCCCTTGGAATTGGAGGGGGTGGTTTTATGATCGGAAATCTTGAATACTACGAGCTACTGAGACCTATTAAGGTGACTTCCCTAGCCTTGTTCCCTATGGGCTGCTGCTCTTTCTTTGTTTGCTGCTATTCTAGTAAAGAAAGGTGCGCTCGCTGCTTAAGGTTCATAGTCACTCTGTCTTCTCCTTTTCTGCTGTGAAGGACCCTAATGCTGAACATAAATAAGAATACTTTGTCTTCCATTGAATGGCTGCAGGGCTCAGACGGAGAGGATTTAGCCCCCTTGGGGGACTCAAAGAGGTGAGAAAAAGAAGGAGCGAAGCGGGTCTTACCCTTTTCTGCAATGCCCCAGCGACATTCATTAGAGTAGTGAATGAGGTATTGTAACCCTTTCTTGCTGATTTCGTGGTTGTGTAGTAAGATTATATCCCTGTCTACAGCAAGACGTGGTCCGAGCACGTGCAAGATCTGCGATCCGTACTAGAGGTCTTGCAAAAGGAGAAATGTGACTGTGACAAGGAAGAAGAGTCATTTATTTCCCAGTGGTGAGGAAGGATTAGGCTTTTCAGGTTAGGGTAAGGAGAGAATAGGGCTGACAGTTACTCATTGAGTAAGATAGGGAAAAAGCACTTCTTGGACTTCTTTTCTTTCGGAGTGAAGAAGATGGATTGCAGAGGCCGGCGGCACAGATATAGCATTTCGTACAGATGGACATATATTACTAGTACCAGGTACAGATAGATATTTCACTAGCACCAGTTCTTTACCTATAGCTATAAGCGGGGGAAGCTCTAGCTATATCTGTCACGCATGAAGGAAAGAAGGAATCTACCTCTTGGGCGTAGATAGGAGACCTGATAATACTCTTTACTCTCATCAATAGTGATGTTATGATTGTCGTTATTCTATTCCGATGGATTGACTGGTGCCCCAAACTCCTCTCTTTGGCTTATATCCATAGTCTGACCCGACCTACTCGGAGACGCTTTTTTTGATTCAAACTAGCTTTTCACTCGAAAAAGAAGGAGAGTTTCACTTGTTGCATGCATCCTCTACTATGAAAGCTTACCTGGAATAAAAACCTGATCATCCGCTTTAGAAAAATGTCGTTTAAAGCATTTTTGAACTCGTTTAGGGAATTGATTGATCGAGTCCAATCAATGGGGTCTCAGGTAAGCCCTTTGACTTTTTTTGAATCAAATCAAAGCAGGAACCTCTTCCTTTCAGTCGAGCCAAAAGGGCCTCTCCTTAACAGTCTCGTCTCTCAGGACTGACTCGTCCCTCGTCCCTCTTTCCTCTTCCGAGGGCTTCGCTCCTCTTCCTTTCAGTCTTAACCTCCTCTCCTCTCCCTATGGTCAACAATAAATTACCTCTTCCAATTTCAAAGAATAGCCATAGCTTAGTGCCCGTAAACACATCCATCGGTTTTCATCTTCCCCGGCACAGTTTTCAAGTCCAGTCTCACAGGTACCAGAGCTTTATATCCCAACATCCAGTATTAGGTCACGGATACCAGTGAGGAGAGCCCGAAGATTCTGTGGGATTAGCCTTTTTCGATAGATTCAAATCAACATGGAGACGTAAAGCCAGAATCGCTACTTAGTAAGAGGCCCTCTCTCTATTCAATAGGTGGAGTCGTGTCAATGCATCCCACTGTGCTTTCTTGTTCGCCGCTGAAAGAGAAAGATGAAGCTTTAAGGGAGGAAAGCAAAGGATACTCCACTTTCCTACAAAATATCTCCTGGTTACAAACCTCTTCTCCTGCATGTACTTACTTATTGATTTACCTCCCCACCTACTTCCTGGTGGCTACCATCTCCCATCTCGCTCTAGAAGAGAAAGGGGGGAATAATACCTGGGACTATCAAACAAAGGTCCCACAGCGCCGACAACAGCCTAACCGGAATTCTATCGTGCCATTTTCTCCTTTCCGGGTGGGAAAACAATTGATCAGGACTAAAAAAAAACGAATTACATTGGCATGATCGTTGCTTAAAACTTCCTTGTGATCATTAAAAGTTATCAGTTGGCCTTTGAATCCATAAGGCCTCTTTCCACTTTCTGCTCAAGTACTTGACTGGATCACAATTGGGATCCCTGGATCTCCTCTTGGTAGCATTCCTTGAAGAAGAAGCCAGCCATGCAGATGCAGCAGGGTTTGTTTGAGACAGATTCTAGCCGGCGCTTTCTTAACCTAAGAACCCTTTTCAGATTCTCAGTCTTATCGTATACCTATATAGTATAGTAGAGTTGAAAGCAGAAAGATATCAGATCAATAAAATCCTGATGGTAGAACATAAGTCAAACTAGAATGAAGCTCGGGTTCATTAATCAAGAAGGAGAACTCATAGCTCCAAGAACAAGCAGGAAAGCGAAGGCTAGCTAGAATTGGCATATTGAATATATTAATCCGATTCAAACATTGTCAGATCTCATCTCTTGCTTCGACTAAGAGAAGATCCGGATTAGGTACAACGATTCTGGCTAATAAAAAAGGATTTGCTCTAGGAAGAGAGAGACCTAAGGGCCTCAAAAAATCTTCCCATCGGGATGGATTGTTGCCTGGCCCCCCTCAAAGACCTGCCAGGTCTCGAACACGAATGTGAACGAGCTACTGTTTACGATAAAAGCTAAGATAAAAGATAAGCGCATATTGAAGAGGGTTTTCCTTTGTTCGGCTATCTTGTCTATCATGAAACTGGTTTCCAGGATTGTCCGATCTATTGGCATCTATTCCCGGATATCCCGACGGGTGTAGTCCCATTCCCGGAAAGGGCATCGATCCAATCGAAATGTGAAACATTGTCTGTTGATTGAAGAAAAGTGCATCGATTTCAGAAAAGCAGTAAGGAGCTATTAAGGCGTTTATTCCTGTGTTTATGTTGTTTCAGGTATGTATCCGACAAAGGAAAGCGCATTTGCCCGATGTTACATCCTCCGGAAACCGAAATTCCCATGTCCTGTCATATCAACTTGAATGGACAAGGAGCTCGATATAGATGCATTTACGGCTTGTCTTATTATCGGCATGTGTGTTACCCGCACGGGGCATATTTCAGGTGGATTAAACCCCAGTTTTTATGCTCCCAGTAGAGGTTTTATTGCTATCTGTTTCGCTGAATTCCTTGTCAGAAACCAAGAGCTAGGCGGATACCCAGACAAGGAACAAGGCAAAGGCAGCTAACTCAAGGAAAAGGCAGCGAACTCTAGCATGCTTGGACTTCTCATTCGCTCCTCCCCCAGCAGCAAGTCGAGTTGGAATAGAATCTTTGGACTTGGGTCGAGTAGAAATAGACTCTCGTGTCATAGATTTGTTGAAATAGTATATCTATGTTCTCCGGTGGACCAGAATTTTTTTATATCCCCCTTACCCCGCCATATCAGGACGGTACTTAGTTAGAGTTTTATAAGCCAAATTCCACAACCAAAGGAGGTTTCGTTATGGCCCCCAAACCCAACCCGAGGGTTTTGAGTTATGTGCCTATAACTCCTTCCTTTGTCGGCTCTGTTTTTTTGGTTACTTTGTCCCATAACCGTGCCCATCTAAGATTCTCACGAATTAAGATCCTCTAACCCCTAACAAGGTGGAAGGATTATGGATCACTACCGTCCGGATTATGCTTGCGGCTATGAATCTGGGAAATTGTAGTTGTTGTACCCCCCAGAAGTTACTTGCCGGGGTACCTCTTATCCCATTGCTTTATGGGACCTTTTGGAGATGTGTTTACGGGCTCTCACCCCCATCCTAACAATTTGCCGTTAGAATGACTACTCCGGTAGAGTTGAAAATATTTGTACGTCTCAAGTGGCTCGATCCTGGGCAGCAGCTTTGACTCGAGAAGCACCCGAGCGGTTACTTTGCATACCCCAACTAGAAGCTAAGGTATGATTTCATCTACCAGTTTCCTGGGTACCCCTATGAGTTTAGGCACCTTGTTACTTTATCCGCCACAAATAGAAACACTGAGTTACTTTACCAGGCAGCACCTGGGCGGTTCATTTGACTACCCAAACTAGAAGAGTTTCAGGCGAACCAGTACCCCTAACAGTTTAGGTACCCTATACTTTCTAAGCCCCCGATACACTGAGTCACTTTCGACAAAAACACTCTTGCACCGCATTACTTGAGTACCCAGCATCTGGGCGGTTTCCATTTTAGACCCTAGCTGGAATTCGGGCGGAGCCTTAGTTTGTTGGGTTTATACCCTGTTTTCATACGGCCTCCTTAGTATGAGTATATACCCGCAACCCCTTACTATCCGTTGCACTAAGTTAGTTAGTTGGGTTTATACCCTCTCTCTTTTCATCAGGACGCAATGCCTGGGGTCCCTACCTCAAAGGGTTTCGGGTTACCCATATGATATGGAACTTGTCCAATATAAAACTCTAAGGCAGGAAAACGATTTCTTCCTCCTCGAGTGAAAATCCTCTCCCTACGGTCTCGTTAGAAATCCCTCTCCCGCAGGTCGAGTGCCGGCAGGCCCTCGTTCCTCGTACCTAAAGGCCCTCTTCTTCTTGGAATCTCATTTTTGCATCAGTTAAAGATTCCTCTTCCTGGGAAGTCGAGCCCCTTTGGGCCTCTGGATGTGGTCTCGAAAGAAATTACCGTGGATGGCAAGTCTCGCGCTTCGCGACAACAAGTCAATAAATTACCTCTTCCTGTCGTCGAGCACTTCGTGCCTCTTCCTTCCGTCGAGTTTATAAAAACCTCTTCCTTCCGTCGAGTTTATAAAAACCTCTTCCTTCCGTCGAGTTTATAAAAACCTCTTCCTTCCGTCGAGTCCCTTGGACCTCTTCCCTGAGGTCGAGAGATAAAAACCTTGGACTATGTATGGTCTCGTTCCTTTGTCCTGAATCCTTCCGTCTCGCGCTTCGCTCCTCATCCTTCCGTCGAGTCCCTTGGACCTCATCCAGAGAAATAAATAACCTCTCCCTAGGAGGTCGAGTCAAAAGGACCTCTTCCTCTTCCTCCTGGGAATTAGAATGAAGATTTTATTAATATTCCACATTTGGAATATTCACCTATCACGCTTCCTTAGTATGGATATATACCCGCAACCCTATACTCTCCTTTGCACTAAGTTAGTTTGCATGCTTACTTAGCACCGGGTGTATACCTTTATTTTGGACTTTCCTCTGCACTAAGTAAGTTTGCATGTCTTACTCAGCACGGGTATATACCCTATACTCTGCGAAACTCCTCTGTACTAAGTAAGCTTTTTTGGTTTTATTTGACCCTGTTTTCATCAGTCCGAGGCCTGGGGCTAAATCCCGGAGTACCTCAAAGGTTTTCAGGTTGATTAACCATAATCTGGAATCTTGTCCATTATTAAGAAACAAAATGTTCCTTATTTTTCCATCGAAATAGAATATTGAAATATCTACTATGGAATCTAGAATACGGATCCTTACCTCGACCTAGTTCTCCAGAAAAGAGAAGGAAAGAAATAGCTGCTAAAACCTTCCGTAAATACACCGGAAAGGTAACAAACTGGTTACCGACTCGCTTGGATGGCTGTTCTAAGCTAATTATCTGACCTCCTAGTTCATATGCCAGGCACTACCATCCTAATGAGACTATCTAGGACATCGATTGCATGCATTTTCACGTCAGTTGCGAGCACCTCATGGATGTATGTTTCCCTATTGAGGCATATTTCAGGTACGGAGTCCTCTGTTTTTATGCTCCCAGTAGAGGTTTTATTCCTATCTGTTTCGCTGAATTCCTTGGCATACAGAAACCGAGAGCTAGGCAGATACCCGGAAAAGGAACAAGGCAAAGGAAGCAAACGAAAGGCAAAGGCAGCTAACTCAAGGAAAAGGCAGCTAACTCCAGTATGCTTGGACTTCTCATTCGCTCCTCTTCCTTGGACTACGGTCTCGTTAGAAATCCCTCGTTCCTCGTACCTAAGGCCCTTGGATGGCACAGTCGAGGGCTTCGCTCCTCTTCTTATCAGTCGAGTCGATAAACCTCCTTGGATTATCAGTCGAGTGATAAATCCCTCTTCCTAATGGTCGAGTGCCCTTGGCCCTTGGATTATCAGTCTTCACTTTGTGCCTCTTCCGGCACGTCGAGTGCTTCGCACCTTGGACTACGGTCTCGTTAGAAATCCCTCGTTCCTCGTACCTAAGGCCTGAATCCCTTCCCCCTGTGAGAGTCCGCCTTTCTTTCTTATCCCGGTCATCCAATCCAGTAAATGCATTCTTCTAAGATCTTAGGAAGGGGGTACCTGCGCTACGGCCTGGGCCCTTCTTTCTCAATCGAAGAAGAAAGACAGCTAGACGGATTAGATGACTTGGCATACAAAGATCTTTACTTCTCTATCTACGAGAAAAGATTTCTCGAGAGTTTACTTCGCACGTTGCGATTGAATGGAAAGAATGAGAAACTTCCCCTTCCCCCATAGAGCTGTGAGAGTCCTATTTCTTATCCCGGTCATCCATCCAATGCATTCTTGTACGATCTTAGGCTGAAGTGATAACCGCTATACAGCCTGGGTCACTAGCTTTTCTCCATCGAACAAGAAAGACAGCTAGACAGATTACTTGGCATACTTCAATGAAGACTTCTCTATCTACGAGAAAAGACTAGCAAAAGACTTATATCTAAGCGATTGAATTATAGAGGTTTTCAGGAACTAGGAAATAAAGTAAACAAAGCTCTGCCCTAACCAATACGGATCCCAACCTCTAGCTATCCAGAGCAAACCTCTCCTTTCAGTCGAGTCCTTTGGACCTCTTCCTGATTGTCTTAAATAAATAAATAAATTACCTCTGGATGTAAGTCTCGCGCTTCGCTCCTCTCGAATGTTTTTGGCTCTACTTCATAAGTGGAGGGTTCGGTCGACTTTGTACCTCTCACAAGTACTAAAGTACCTCTACGCATATGAAATTATATGGAAAAACTTGCATCTAGCATAGGGCAAAAGTAAGCCGTTCCTTCCTAAAAGTCAGTCATAACCCGACAAAATAGGGAGTTTTTTTCTTATTAGCGTATATTATGTCATTTTGAAAACGTAAGAAAAAAGTTGCAAAAACCCGTTGTTTTTCGTTACTTTTTAGCCATTTTGAGGAGCTTCCTCAAAAAGGTAACACAATGCTTTGAACATACTCTTAAATCGAAACCTGTGGGTTCACAGGGCTTTCCCTCTCCTTTCAGTCGAGCTTTCCATTTCCCTCTCCTTTCAGTCACTTCGTTCCTACCTCTGTAAGGCAAGTCTTAAATAAACTACCTCTGTAAGGCAAGTCTTAACCTTCCTACCTCTGGACTTCACTCGATAAATTACTACTGAATCCCTTGGGGCTATCTTGAAGCTAGTCTTACCCCGAACAACAAGTATATAAGAGATACGAAACCAGATAAACGGTCTCTATCGAGCTCTAAAACGAGAGTTAAGACGAGAGTTGACCTGTAGCAATACGCGCTCTGCAGGTCAGCCTGATTCGCTATAGAATAGAAGCGATTTCATTACAAGAATTCTATTAATAAGGAGAACCAAGCATATAGATGTGAGCTTCCACTGGATTCGACATCAAGAGAGAGGGCGCCAAAGGTTTTAGTAAAGGGCAACGTTTCACTTCCTCTAAGGAGGAATACGGAATATCCTACAACCGATTCTCCTATATTAGCTAGTCGAAGATGGTTCTGCATCCTATTCTAAGATAAGACGATAGTAAGGAAGCTTGTATATAGAACAAGTTTCTTAATAGGGATCAAACAAGCGGACTATTTATATAGCGAATTGCTTTGCTCTAGAACAAGCAAGAACCCTTACTTACGGCTTTTTTTCTTCATTATTTCTTTTGCTAGAGAATATGGCATAACCGATGCAGTTAGCTCAAAAGGGAGTTCAGTCACTGTAGGATCCGGATTCAATGATTGTTGAGTGAACGAAGCCAAGCCTAAAAGATCGACAGCCGGCTTGAGAGATGCGAAACCTTAAGTGGCCAAGAAAGGGATGAGTACCGCTTAACTGATTTAGGACTGAAAGAAGGCGGAACATGGATCCGTACAGGGAGAAGAGAATCGTGGCTCTCTAAACTAGACCGATTGGACACCCGGCTTGATCGTTGCTTGTTCCCCGAACCGTAGTCTACCTACTTCTATTCTTCCCTAACGTACATATGTACCTAAACCATGCTCCGTAAGCGAAGTTAGCGCATCCGTTTTCTTGCTTTACGGAACTACATGATCAAAGTGAAGTGGTCCAGAGAGAACTAGACCTAGAAAGAAGGAAGGCAGTGGATTGGTTTCGCTAGGGAACTCTTTTGCGCGGGGCTGTTTTCCCTTGTCTTTTTTGCTGGGGAAGCTAGTATTTCTATTCCAGCGCTCTTTCGTAAAAGCGAGTATTTCTATTGTTTAAGCTATCTGTTCCTTGGATCTAGTAGCAAGAGTGAGGGTCAGAAAGACCTATTGTTGGCCCGCTAATGAGCTAGAACGGTAGATTAGACATGGAAAGCATTCCTTATTGACCGGATAGGTGAAGTAAAGACAGATGGATTTCTTAAAGAGTGAGCCAAAGGACTCCGTACCTTTTCTTTGTTTGGGTAGAGCTATTACAAAGCTAACCATTTGCCCGACCGGACCTGGATTCGAACCCACATCTTTCGTTCTTCAAATGTGCCAGTCTTTCTCCATGATTTTTGGGGGAGCAGTCAAAGAATCAACAAAAGCCAGAACATTCATTCGAAATTAGCAGATTTGGTGTTCCATTTTTGAATGGAACTGAGCTCGAATCCCGCACTCCATTTTCCTCTTTTTCTGTGGGTTCTGGCTGTTTGGAGGGTATCTCGGCTTCGTCCGGCAACTAATCCAAATCCGTTTGGAATCCGTCCGGATAATTTGATAGATTCTGTGACAGAATCAATAGCGGAAAGTTTTTCGGAGCAAATAGCCGATAGGGTGTTACAACCCTTATTTCACTATAATAATATTCTACTTCCACATGGAAGAAATGCACATGATGTTGTTTCGGATATGTTGGATCAAATGGCCCCCAACAATCTTCCATATCTTTACGATATGTATAATTCTTTATCCTCTTTGGGGGTGAACAGCCACTTTTCTTAGAAGGCTCTGGCAATAGTCCAGAGCTATCTCTAATTTAGATATAGTAAGACTTTCCATGGCTCCTGACTCCCGCCCTGTAGTTTTTTATCATTATCAGAAGAGGGGGCCGCCTTGTGCGTGCCTTTGCCTCATGCCTTTCTTATCTCATCCGTATTCCAATCGAAGCAAACCCAATCCTCCCAATCGAAGCAAACCCAATACCCAATACCCAATCCTAACCTTTTTCAGTTAGAATGCCTCCTCCGAAAGCTCTTTTTTAAGACACTGTCGCACCGAGTTACTTAAGTTTGTATGCTTTTTGCACCGCGTTACTAAGTTGGTTTGTATGCTTTTTTTCTGAGTTAGGCACCAAGATAAAAGAAGTTTGTTGTTTGTAGACCAAGCCTCGTTGTTCTGCTATTGCACTGAGTTGTTTGTAGACCAAACCTCGTTGTTCTGCTATTGCACTGCACCAAGATTAAAGCAGGCCGATGCCTTCCGTTAAGTCCCTAACCAACAGGTTTTCGGGTTAACCAAATAGAGCTTGTCTATCACTAGGATAAACAAACAAAGCTATGCCCTTTCCCATCCGGATGAAGTGCCGGATTCCCCTTACCCCATCCGGGAATGTAGTTATCGTACCCCTAACCGTCAGTTAGTTTGGGTACCTCTACCCTACCAGCAGGGTGCTTTGGATTCTGTTTATGGTGCTCCAATCCCATCCGAACCTTCTTAGAATTAGAATGCCTTATCCGAGAGCTTGTGATTTTGGAAGTCTCCTTTGAGTTATCTTCAAATTAGCACGGCTAGGATACCAAAATGAATGTAGTTGGAGGTAGAGGAATTGTTCTGCAAAAACCGGTGGTAATGCCCTAACCTTTTACGCGTCTATCAGGACGAGTACTGGCAAATAATTGGATTATTTCTTCACTTCAGGACTTCGTACCTTATAGTCAGGACAATACCTGGTCGTTTTTTGGCTAGCTGACTCATCGGACCTATCTATCTTGTTGTTTTGGCTAGCTAACTGACTTTTCCTATCTATCTTTCTAGTTACCAGGACGATGCCTGGGTACCCCTATTAGTTTAGGCACCTTGCTACTTTCCTTAGCTACAGAAACACTGAGTTACCTCCGACACTGAAACACCGAGTTACTTAGTTTGGTTTTTCACCATGTTTTAATCCAGGCCTCAGCCTGGGGCTAATTCCCTACGTACCCATAGGTTTTCGGGTTAACCAGATGGAATCTTGTCCATTATTAAGAAACCAAATTGTCCTAATTTTCTTGTCCTAATTTTCCAATCCTCATTTTCCAAGTGATCCAATCGAATATTCCATATTCAATCTTTACCTACCTTGAGCTAGCAGAGCAAACCTCTTCTTTTCCTTTTCATTCGAGCAAGAAATGAACTCTTCTTTTCATTCGAGCAAGAAATCCCCTAACCTAAGGAAAGAAAACTATCCCTTAAGGTATTTGGAAATACTATTCACCGATTAGGAAATACTATTCACCTATCATGCTTACCTAGCTAGAGTATAATAATAATAATAACTAGGGTATAATAACTAGGTAGTCAAACCGGCAGGAAAACAAACTCTCTTCCCTATCCGCAGGTCAACGAGACCTCTCCTGATTGTCTTAACCTTCATACCTCTACTTTCAGTTGAGTATATAAATAAACCTCTCCTTGTCATTCAGTCGAGTACCTTTTTCCCTATACTGGAGGAAAGAAAGGTTTTGCTTTCTTTGCCCTATCCTAGATTCTTACGAGAAAGAAATGACCTTACCAGAAATCCATTATCTGGAAACTTGAAACTTGAAAGTAGAGCAATAGAGAAATAACCTCTCCTTCACAGTCGAGCAATAAATGACCTCTTCCTTCCAGTCAACAATAAATGACCTCTTCCTTCCCTGCCGGCCTGCCTTACCGACACGCCACCCAAAAGAATCAAACAAGAACGCGGCGAGGGCTTCTTTGAGAAATGATTCAGTTTCCGAGTCTGTTTCCGTTCTCATCCTCCCACTATTCAAGTGACTTCGTTTGCGGAATACTAATTCGACCAGGTGCGGCATCTTTGGTCGATCAATCTCGAGTGCGCAGGAACACTTTGATTGCTAGCTTCACGTCTTCAGTCCGGCCCCCTGAAGAAGGACGAGCTGCGTTATTTTGGATTTTCATAGGGGCACCATTTTTGAGTGTTCAAGTGGCCTAGGTACCTGGATCTTCGATCCAATTCCTTTCTGCTGTTTAAGAAACCTTGCCCTCCCTTTCTGATTGTGAGCTTATGCCATTAGTATTAGTGTAGTGGCTATAGGCTTTACCAACTCTCCCGTTTTTTACTTAACCTGGGCGCTCTATTATGTTATTCATTCTCGATGCTTTGATTCGGCTCCTGGCCAAAACCTGAACTATGAGCGTTCTTTCTCTTTCTTTGGTAGGTAAGACGCCACGCCTATCTGTTCAAGTGTCGTTACGATTCAATCGAGTTAGAGGCTACATTACTCGTGATCCCTCTATTGCTGGAACCGGCCCGGTCGCAAAGAGAGCAGTCGATCGGTTCTTAGTAGTTTCGAGGTACCAAGTGTTGACTTGCCAGGTTTTGAGCGAAGGTGCTCGACTAAGAGGAGCGAAGCCATATACTATTGGATTATCAAGATTGGAGGAAAGAACGACGATGGAATAGGAATGGGAATAGGCTGACTTGAGTACAAACGAAGGATAGGTATTAGCTAAGCTAAAGGGCGCGGGCAGAACTAGGTCTTATTTACCTTTTGACTTATCCGGCCGAGATAGAAGTGAATACTAAACGAAGAGAGCAAGGCTCCCCCAAGGGAAGCAAAAAACGAGCCTCGCTTCTAATATCAACCACACAGGCGCTTTAAGAAGTCACGTATCGAAGACGGCTATAAGTAGGCTGTTATTGCGATCACGACTGCTTGCCTTTATACGGTTTGACAAGTTCAAGCAAACCAACCGTAGAAAGACCGGGTTCTACTAATACTAATAAATGAAGCCGCGGATTGAGGTTAGAATTCATAAAGGTGGGTAGACCTGGCGTGATCTTTTAGCATATATAAAGACATGTATCCGATCTAGTTGATTGCTCAGTGATTAGGAAGTTGGAGCTAGAGTACCTTTCTGACCCCAGGATCCAACACCAGTGAGTCTAAAGCTATCCTTTCTTGGGTAGCCTCCCGTGTGGACCAGGCCATAGGCGGTCCCGTGACGGACGGTAAGTCTAGAGAGCGAAGCAAAGACGTATTAATCATTTGTCAACTCTTAGCTTAGATTGGCTTCGTGTTCCCGGAAGCTGAAGAATAGAAGTCAAACGACTTTGATAGCGGGGAAGTGGCTATAACAAGGAGGTTAGGCTGCGTTGAAACCGGTGCTATTTCAGTAGCTAGGAAGCGGTAGACCCTTGACTCTATTCTTTCCTTTGGTCAGGAATAGCGGGCCGGGAAGAACTCCTAACTCTTCTTTGGAGTGACATGACTGTAGGCCGGTTTAGCGAATATAGGCCGATAGCTGTTTTTTCTCACGACTTATCGGTTGGCGTATCGGGCAGCCACCCCCCGCTTCTTGTAGCTCTTTCCTGTTCTCTGCCGACCAGTTCAAACTCAGAAAACTATCCCGGTGAAAAAAGTCTAGTGAAATGCTTAACACATGCAATTCGCAGAAAGTTCCATCGACTAAAGAAAAGCATATTCAGCTACAGACTCATATTCCCTATATCTATCTCTGCTCTTGGGGGCTGCCTATACTATAGGTCTGACGGTTTCTCTACATTTCTATTACTACTCTTACCATTGAATTCAGCTCGCTTGGTGTGGGTGCTGGTATCCTATAGTTGGAAAAAGCCTCAACCTAAGGGAGATTGTTAACTAGTTATGAGGGAAGGGATATAGTAGCACCATTAGAAACATCAGCTACTAAATCTACCACTTCCTCCCTTATGAAGTTCTCTTTTATCAAATCTTTCTTTCTTTGGCTTTTCCAAACAAAAATACCGGACTATCTGTGATTGAGACTGGCTATTGAATCCGCTGCTCTGGCCGCTTTTCACCCGGTCTTGGTATGAAAACAAACAGCTAAGTAGAAATTTGGTCTTGATAAAAGATTATGTTAAGGAGGGCAAGCCAGTCAAGAGACCTAAGGTTTCAGAGCTGATAAGTAGCATCGGAGCTAGCTCGAGCTTCATCATTCTCTTAGCCCTTAGCCCACAAATCAAATCCGATTCAATTAAGAAGAAGAAAGAAACTCTACAAGACTATGCTACAATAGGGAGCCCTCGTTCCTATGTGGACGCAGCATTGATCTTGGTGGCCAGTACCTCTGGTTTGATTGCGATGGCTTGCCGTTCATCATCCTATCGTCTCATTCGCTCTGGCTCAGGTGAGTTGAGCACACCTTGTTCGTTTTACCTCATCTCTTTTCCATATGTTCTTGATGTTCTCTTCTTCTTTCAGGAGGGCGATCTCCCAGCACCAGCATCGACCGAGCCCCTTGTGGCGCTGGATCCTTCTTTGATTCCTAGTGGTCGACCCGGAACTTCGGCTGGGTTTACACTCGAAAAGAAAAGGTGCTCGAGAAGGAAGGAACGAAGTGACTGACGAGCCTTCAGCAGGGAATGTCATTTATCAGGTGGTTCAAGATATCTCCAAGATGGTTTCTCCAGAACCGGTGAGTCCTATCTTTCTTTCGCCACATTACTTGTGACTCTATCGATCTTATATCATTCATTTCCTTTGTAGGACGTTGCTGCTGCCCTTTCCTCCACTGAACAGGTATCCTCGTTGTCGATCATCCTATCCTTCCTACTTAACCGCTTAACGGCAGCTAAAAAAGAGTGTGACACTCGAATCCAATCTTCTAAGGTAAGGAGTCCAAATCTTACCCTTCTTCGCTTCACTGAACAAGATTCAATCCCGGGACAGGCGTAGTGCATCCTTTAAAGAAGAATCAATAACAGCCGAAGAATCAACTACGCGACTGGTCTACGATCAGGGGATCGGGTACAACTTGACCTTACCCGCTTCCGGACGAAACGAATTCGCATTCGCCCCCCATCTTCGAGGTTGAGTCATAACTTCGTCTCTACTAAGAAAAATAAGAAAATCGAACAGTCTTGCCTCTTTCAGAACCTATAAGTCGAGCTCATCAGAACCTATAAGCCCCTCCAGCTAGCAAAGGAAACAAAGGTAGGTAGGAAAGCAAACCCGTCAGCTAGCAAAGCAGGAAAGCAAAGTACTGAGTAGCTTGTTTACTAGGGTTCGCGCTTGGGGTATGCTTAGAGCGGGCTAGTGTTGTTGCTTTAGCGGGTGCAGGATTTGAACCTACGTTTTGAGATCATGAGACTCACGAGTTGACCTACTACTCCAACCCGCGATCCCACTATAAAAAGAAACTAGACTAGAAAAGAAACTAGACAGATTGGCCCACCACTGAATGAATGATTCTTACTTTACATGATTCTTATTTACTTTACCTGATTCTTATTTACCTGAATTCATGATTCTTATTTACCTGAATTCATAACTTATAACAATTCACTTGACTTAACTCAAACTTATAACAATCCACTTGACTTAACCTTAACGATTGCCGACTTCTTAGCCTACTTCTTTCTTCTTATTATCATCTACATTTACATACTTGACTTAACCTTAACGATAGCCTACTTCTTTCTTCTTATTAGAACTAGTTGTTATGCGAAGGAAGATTTACATAATGGTTTATTACTTGAGAGCCGAGCCTTTATTTCAATATTTATTCCTTTCCTTTATTTACATATTTCTTCTCAATTGGAACCCACGGCATTCAATTCATATATAAATACTGTGGTTTATTATTCATATTTATTCTTCATATATAAATACTGTGTTTTATTTCCTTGTTTTGTTCCTGTAGCTCTGTAGCTCTGTAGTTAGCTGGCTGTTCTGTTGTTTTTAGCTAGTTGCTGTAGGGACACAAAGACTTATAGAACCTCTTTTTGTAGCTGAGGGATAGGGGTCGGCGAGCACAGAGTCTCTATCTCACCAATACCCTAACAAAAAGCAAAAGGGAAAGAGAAAGAGTGAGTCTGTCTGTACTGTAGGGAGGGAGCTTAGGTATAGGTAAGCGAAGGAACCATAGGAAGTAGCTAATTCCTATCAAGAAAGAAAGAAATGCTTGATTGGAAGACACCAGGGAGTTAGTTCTATATCCCCTTCATTCTGGAGATCATTTTCGAATTCATTGAATACGGTTTTTCTTAAAATAGCCAACCCTTCTTCTCCTTGAACCAGAGGATGAGGGTTGAATAGGTCTCCTTGAACCAGAGGATAGGTTGGTCTCCCCTTTCTTCTTTTGGTCTCCCAGAGCCTTTAACCAGAGGTCCCAGGGTCTCAAACGTAGTTCAGAGGACTTTCTTCTCCCCAGAGGGTCTCCGCCTTTCTTCTTTTGGTCTCCTGGGTCAACTCATTTGGAAAGTCTCATTCTCAACCTCTAACCTATATCAGATCTTATATCGATCCACTAGCACCTTTATCACCTTTGAGCTTTCGTTGCCCGGCTCTTTCATATTCAACAACATATTCAACAAGTAAAGAGAAAGCAGGGCTCAGACCCTTCACCTAACTCATCATTCTGTTAGGTTCTTTATTAAAGAAATAGAAATAGATTAGCACTACCTATGTCAATATCCGTATCCATACTAACATCATAGGACGGACAAAAAGAAACTATCTCAAAGCAGAGGGAGAGAGTAATTGAATAAGGAATCCGAGTATGGAGCTATCCCTTTAGAAATAGAACCACTGCTAATGCTATTTGCACACTTTTGTTTTGGAACACTATCTGGAATATCAATATCCTTAGGCTACCGAATACGTAGAATCTAACTTAGGATAAATAGAATGAATAGAATGAGTCATAGCAATGGTTTGCTTCCCGCGCTTAACATACATGTCTGGTTCCGCATAGAAAGATTGAAAGTCCTCAAAGAGGGGATCAAACAATGGAGAATCAAAAGGAGGGCAAATGAAAAACAGTATACCCAATACCAACAATCAAGACCATAAAAGCCATTCTGATATGTTATGGAAAGCCATTCTGATATGTTCTAGCTTATGACTCGGGGATGGAGCCCATTTTCTCTAAGTATGAAGACCCTACCCTAGTAGCCACTTTTTCATTGAAATTATATTAGAAGTTGTTATTGGCAACTGCAATGTTTTGATTATTTAAAGTAAAGAGTGAACATCAGGAATGAACCTATAACCTAGTTGCATAAACCTATGTGAAAACCTATACCTATTTGTTAAATCGAAAAGAGTCACTGAGGGATCCAAAAAAGAGGGGAGGGGGACCAGGTTACAGTAATATACTGGGCACATTCTGAAAAAGAAAGCATACAGATCATTCTACTGAATGAGTAGTTAGTATTCAAATACTTAATAAGCCTACCTAGCCAGCCCCGGATACCCATTCTTAAAGGATAATGTTATCATTCTGTTTGTATCCTCCGCGCAGGTAGATTACGTTTCAATATGCGAAACATATCAGATGTTCCATATGCGAAGTAAACCCAGGGGCAGGGCATTATGTGTCTCTGTACCAAGAAATGGGAAAAGAGGACTTCTTATCTGTCAAGAACAAGAAAAAAAGAGATGTTTGTGTGTGTTTCTTGATAAACCTTTGAAAGCTAGGTCAAATGAAGAACTTTCCTCTTGTAGAGCCAATCGATTCTCTCAAACCCGATAAACAAACCATAACCAAGATTCTCTCTTTCCTCTCCTCTTCTTAACAAAAGAGTCATAGTCATAAATAAATACCTCTTATAGAGATATAAATAACCTGTCCCTTTGGTCGAGTAACCAGCTTTCCTCTTAGCTATGCTCGAGCTTATGTCTTTCCCGATGGATGAACTAAAGCGATAAGATAAACAAGCCTTTGTCTTGCAACTCTGTTTCTTAACCTTTGTCTGGGAACTCTGTTTCTACCGAAAGAAGTTTTTACGGGATCCCTGTCATTCCAGCTACTCCCTTCCCTTTCGTGGCCAAAAGCAAGAAATCCCTGTCATTCCAGCTACTCCTTTCCCTCCCTCTTCGAGTATCCCTCTCATTTCATTCCAGCTACTCCGTCCCTGTCTACCTTTGGACTTCTGGTTCCGGCGAACGAATAATCCTCCTCTTTCCCACATACAAAGAGACCCGCCAACAGTCAAGTAATGAGTTCACCTATAAGAGATGATTTGGTTGAGATTTTTCTTTTTTATAATGCTTTCTTTCTTTCTCGCATCTATCTATTCTCTTTAGTTATTAGTTATTCCATCTATTCTCTATAGTTATTCACTGGAGCAATTCTGATGATGATCGGGGGCTTCGGATCTATTATGAGCTGTCGGGCTATGACCCTTTTCGTTTTATCAAACCGGGGGAATGGGCATGAAACCAAGCCTATTCATATTTCAATTAGAAGTTCCTAGATCCTAGAGGGGTCTGCTTTATGGCTTATATAAAAAAGATTACGATTCTATATAGAGTACTTTATTCCAAATCGCGCAGGTAAGCATTCGATTCGTCACTACATTACTTTAGCCAGTACATTACTTTGTCAGTACAGCCAGTACATTACCATTACTAAGAGCTTTCCCACTATCTATTCTATATTGAGTCATTCGAAGGTTGTTTTTACTAACAGCAAAAATAGCATGCATATATTCCTTACTCTAGCGGTCTATCCTTTATCCCTACGAAATGTAAGACGAACATAGAATGGATTTTCGATTGAGAAGGTTATAAGGGATATACAAAATCATATTCTTCCGTTTTGATTGGGTCTTACCAGAAAAAGAATGTCTTTTGTTTGACTCATGGTCCACCGATTGAGCTGAGGGAATAGAGAAAAAGAGAATTCCTTACTTGAACTTAACTTAAAGGCAGAAGGGACTTAGGCAGAAAGAAGGGACTTAGGCAGTTTCTTCGCAAGGGCATTCTAAACTCAAACCAATGGAACGCTATGCTCGAGATAGAACCTCTTTCTTTCCCCTCATTCAAACAAAACAATCAATCTTGAATCCATACCTAGATGGCTGCTACAACTCAAATAGCAGAAACAGAAGACCACTGGAATCCTCTATTTGTCAAACATTCGTTGATGAAAAACAGCACTTTTTGATGCATTTTAGAACATCCAGATAATCCGGCTTGTTCTTTTGTAATAAAACAAAGGAAAAGAAACAAAGGAAAAGATAGATACTTATGACTTGAAAAGAGGAAAAGATAGATACTTATGACTCGAAAAGAAGCAAACAAAGCAAAGGGTGACTCTAAAAGAAGCAAGGAAAGGATTTCTCGTTTAGAGGGTTTACTATATGTATGCGAGACCAAAGCAAAGGGAGAGGTACGAAGTTCTAGACCGTTAGGGTAGTTATATCTCGAACGCAGTTCAGAGGGATTTATGTAGGTAGTGGATAAACTGCTGGGTAGAAAGGGCTCGAACGGGTATCCATATGCTAAGAGGGAGAGGTAAGGTATTGTATTGATTGACTCGAAAAGACGCAAACAAATGACTCGTTTCTAGGGTTTGCTTACAGAGGGTTTGCTTACTCGTTTCGTTTAGAGGGGAAAGCCCTTGACTCTAGGGAAAGAAAGCATTTCATGAAGTAAACCCACTTTGATAAATACATCCAATCGAATAAACCTGATTTCCTAGCTGAAACAAGGCAACAATTCACAAATTCAACAAAACCAACATATTTCTCAGGATTCAACAAAACTAACATTTCTCAGGATTTGGATGTCTTCTTAATCGACAAACCAGTGGATTTCTACTTCCTATTTGATTTAGAAAAGGTTAGAAAAGGACTACTGACTATTTTAGAAAAGGAGATGTTGTTATGCGTGGACACCCAAATAATAAACTATCTAATCTAAGTCCAATATTTCGTAAGATGAAAAGCAGCATTTACCTACTTCCAGTTAGTTCAATCAGCATTTATGATTCCTACTTTGCTTTGGAGAATCCAGTTACAGTTAGTTCAAGCAGGTACAGCAAGAGAGCAGGTGAAGCAAGAGAGAAGGTTCGAAATGGGAGAAATTCCAAGCAAGGAAAGAAGACCAAGTCAACACTTGTACATAAATACCAAGCAAGGAAAGAAGTGAGGAGACCTGAAGAGATATAACTAATGTCACTCTTCCAATAAATCCCTCTTTTCTTAGTTTGAGTTAGAAATCCGTCTATTAGATAGAGACACTTTGTCCCTCAACTCTTCCAATAAATCCCAAAGGCTTTATGAAGGTAAAAGAATACGCTTGGGAAACGGATAAAAACCTCTCGCTTTACTCGAGTAACTGTGTTCCTAGAGATAAATAAAAGAATCCCGTACACTACAAAACTAGATAACGAGCTAACTCCTACCAAACAACAACCTTACCTAGCTAACTCCTAGCAAACAACAACCTTACCTTAAAATGGGTCTATTTCCTTTGTTTTAGCAGCAAGGCTTGGAAAGACATAACTCAATGAGGAATTCCCGGACAGTTGGTTATTTATAAGAAGTATTGATTTCTCGTGCCCTGCTAGAGGTATTGATTTCTCGAGCAGAGGAAAGACATAACAATGAGAAGGAAAACCTGCAGTACGGAGTCTAAAGCGTATGGGTTCTATTGTTTCTAAGGTAGGAAAGCCTATGGTACCCCCACCCCAAACAAACTTCTCTATCCCTCCTTCCTTTTTTTATGACTCTGCAGACCGTCGAATATTCTATATAGACCCTAAGCCTAACCTCTTTCACATAAGTCTTCACACACTAAGATCTCGACTAATCTACGCATAGACCCCGTCATAACTTCCTCAAGGCTATATGCTGGAGCTTCTACTTCCTCTTCTAAGAACTCGAGCACTGACTGGGTACCTGCATCAACTACAGAAAGATTGACCTCTTCGCTCCTTCTCCCTTCCCAACATTTAGGCAGCTATGCCCGGTCCATCTGTGATCCGTCTTGAAGCCTTCCGTCCGCCTAATTCCTAGTGTCAGACTCCATTTTCCCCTATATAATTCCTTGCGCCCTTCGACTCCCTTTTCTTTGCCTTTGCCTCTTTTCTATCTCCAGGTCTTGTCACCCTTCTCTTCTCTTCTTAGCTATTTGTCCGAGCTAACTTGGCATACTTCAAGTACGGTCCAAAGCCCTACATTGACTATTTTCACTGATCAACAAACAGGTTCCCACCGCTTGTGCACAGTGCTTAGGGGTCCCATTTATCAAACAGCGTCTCAGTCCACTCCCCCTTCCCCTATGAGCCATGGAAATCTTCCGGCACTCACATTGTCTCTTTTCCTATGAATTAGGATAGGACGTAGGTCTGCCACCGATTTATTGAATTGTCAAACACAATACAATCCATTATTTGAGTACTCTTGAGAAGGCAAACCTCTCAGTCAGCACTGGGTACCTCTACGTAATAATTGGCTCTACCTAACCTATAGGTTCCGGTTTTACTCTTTTCTTTCCAGACCTCTCCTTATTAGGAGAGCAATAAATAAATCCCTCTCCTTGTAGTCGAGCCCTTTCTTTCTTCCCTCTGCACTTTTCGTTTGAGACCGTTCGTTGGACCTCTCATTAAGCCTCGGCCTCAAGGAACATAACCACAAGCCCTCCCAAGGATCTTGTTTGTTTTTATCCAATAACGCGATCCGGGGATCTATCTCAGCCTCATGGGGACGTCCCACTAATAAGACACATAAGGGCCCTCCCAGGGTAGCTCCTTTCCTTAGGGGTTTCAGACTTGGCATACTGAAATGAAGACTTCTCTATTTCTCTATATACGATTCAAAACGATCGTAGCTAGTTCGTTCAGAACAACACAGACAGGCAAAAGGGCGGGGCATTTATCGGATTGTTTCTCTTCTTGATGTAGCTCTGCCTATTGAGGCTACAAAGATAAGGTATTTTGTTCTCTAGCCACACCCTAAAGCATCCTCTAGCCACACACATTGATCTATTTCAGATTGTTAAATCAAAGCATCAATCGATATAGACGCCTTTAACCCACATGAAATATTATGGTTTGGTGGAATACCTATCTATGCATTTTATCGCTCGAGAAATCCCTGTTTATCGAACTCTACTGGCACTTCTCTGGTCGGGAAAGAGAGCCGAGCCAGAACCTCTCCTCTTCGAAATAAATATTAACTCAATAGCATCGCATGAGGGTGGGCTCTTTTAATAAATACCTATAAGTCGAGATCTATCCTTCCTCTTCGTTATATATGCTGGAGTAACTACGCCCCTCTCCTCATTACTACGTTCCTTTACTAGGACTTTGAGCTTAGGAAAACGAGCTACTACGCCTACGCCCCTCTCCTCCCTATAGCTCTTTATGAACAAAGAAATCCAATCCCTCTGCATCTCCATAGAAAGCAGCAGAAAGAATCTCCATTGAATCCTCTTTGTTAAGAAGCTAATTGATCAAAACAAAGCATTGACTACCTCAGTAAAGTCTTATTTATCTTCATTTTCTTAATACTGTCGGTTAGAATAAAACCCTAGGTATAAACGAACCAAGGGCTTTAGCCGCTAGGGGATTATCTCCTTAGGAAAGCAAGGAAAACCAATATAAAAGAAAGACCTTGTTTTGTCATGTTGTTGAATTATGCTCTTTTTCTGATTGTTGTGATGCCCAGGTTACTAGTTAAGGTTATTTCTATGGAAAGGTCGGAGGTAACGTCCCTTGGATTGAAAACCCTCTTCCTCTAATTCGAGTAAGCAAACCCTCTAGTCGAGTAAGCTAACACCAAAGAAAGGGAAAGTAAGTACCTGCAGTCTATCAACTAGAGTCATAAATCCCTCTTCGTTTCACTTGAGATCTGGCCAACCTCTTCGTTTCACTCGAGTAATAAATTCCTCTTCGGGAGAATCCACTCTACCTAAAGGTGGAGGTTATACTCGAGTCCCTTTTAACCTAGGCAATTCAATAGAAGCTAATATGGAGTTTTCTCTTTGGCAGTTGTTCCATCCTCTCGGTTTCTATCTATTGTTTCAATAAGATCGGAAATTAAGCAATGAAATAGAAGCTAAAAGAACTACAAGTCAAGAAGAAAGGTGAGCTAGATCTCTCATCCTTGAACTCCTGCCCAATGAGGAAATCTCAACTACTCAAAATGGGCAGTTTTGACACACCTTGTTTTGTAATGTTACATTTCCCTGTTTTTATGATTGTTACGATAAGCAAACTTGCCTTTCCAGAGGAGGTGGTAACGTCCGTCTTTAGAACCCTTGTTTCTCAACAAAGAAAGTAAGTACCAGAAAAAAGGTTTGTTTATCTTTTCCCTCGGGAATTCAATAACTTATCTAATATAGGAAATAGCTTTTATAATAAATAATATAGAGTCGAGCTACTAGTTTTATCAACAAAGACAGTGAGTTTCTCGGTTTCTTTTGTTTCAAGTTGGCTAGTTATCTCGTTAGGTAGGAGTTTCCAGCTAGGTAGGAGTTTCCAGCTAGGAGTTACCCTTGGTCTGCCTACCTAGATTTAAAAACACTAGTCAGAACCTATCTCTCAACTCAAGGTGGGTATTCATTTGTGGTAAGGCAGGATACCTCAAGATCCCAAGATCCATTGCAGGTATTCATTTGTGGTTAGGCTAGGCAGGTTAGATTTAGGCTAGGCAGGTTTGATCTAGAAAAGAAAATAGGCAGGTATGGTATTCATTTGTGGTTTTGACTTCCTTGGTAAAGATGCCCTCTTATTCTCTCTTTGTTATCCCTAAGGTTATTGTTTTACCTCGGCAATTCTTAAGCTTAAATAGAAGCTAGTACCTCGATAAGATAGTTTCAGAATCAATCCCCTATTCGCTATGCTCGAGAAAGATTGACCTCTTCGAAAGAATTGGCTCTACCTAACCTAACCTAAAGGTGGAGGGTATGCTCGAGAAAGGTTTACCTCCATAAGAGTCACTTAGAACCTCTTTTCATAGAGTTGTTCCATCCGCAAAGTAAGATAAGCTAGTTGTGGAATGCCCATCAAGAAAACCTACCCTCTTTCATAGAGTTATCCCATCCCTTGTTAGAAAGTAAGTCCCCGTAAGCTTCTAAATACCTAAGTTTCTTTGCGAAAACAGTCCCTCTTTTAGAGTCCCTTTGCCCCAGAAGTCTAGCAACTCCTGTAATAAACCCCTCTGCACGTAGTTTGTTTGAGTAATAAATGCCCTCTCTAGAGAAAAGAAGGCTGGCTCTTCCCAGCAGTTTAGCAACTACCTACATAAATCCCTTTCCTCTTATCGAGAAAAGAAATCAAACCCAGCAGTTTAGCAACTACTGTAATAAAACCCTCTTCCGATCAATAGATTTATTAAGAGTAGCTAATGCCTTCCTGGGCTGCAGTGAATCAAACCCATGAGCTCCGCCGATAAGACTGATAATTAGAAGAGAAGGAAAGATCTACGTACCAGAAGGTTCGTCCCATATTAACCCTTCCGTTATCCGATTGAATTGCTTAACACTAAAGAGCTTCTCTCTAGCACAAGATCTAGAAATCAAAGGCAAAGAAGGAAATTAACAAACAAATATATCCAATCTATATACACATCTCAGAGCCGCTTGAAGACTACTCCCATTGAGCCAATTTGTGCTATTATTTGAGAATCACCGGAATGGGCACTTGAGAGGTTATGAAATAGCTCGACCAACGGAGCTCGACTGGGGAAGGATTTCTTTTCCTAAGCTCGAAGAGGGATGACTAAGCTCGACTTACAGGATTTCTTTTCCTAAGCTCGGAGAGGAATGAAAGGAACAAAACCGCAAGTTGCATGAAAAATACTATATAGAATACTACGAAGAATGACTAGCTTCACTAAGATTGATCGGAAGATACAGAACCTCAAAGAATAGGACGATTTTTGTGGATCCCCTCTTGGTCATTAGCCAAGTGATTCCGTCAAGATATCGAGTGAGGCTCCTAGATTTAGGCAAGGAAAGATAACTAATCGACTCTTAGATTAAACATCTCACCTAAGGCTCACTAGCTACAAGAAAGTATACAAAGAAAGTAGACAAAGAAAGGACACAGGCTACAGTATACGCGTGGCACGGGTTCAATACGGAAAGTTCATCAATCGGAAAGAAAGACAAAGTCCATCCAGTGGAAGAGGATTCTCCTATATATTCTTCTTCTAGATCTCGGAAATGGAATGGGTAGCTGGGCAAGGACTAAATAAAAGAAATACGCCGGGGATAGGATAACAGGCTGATGACTACCAAGTGACCTGAATCCCTACTCTGTACGGAGCAGTAGGCTGGAGTTATAGATTGCGAGGAAAGAGAAGAAAAGAGGTACTTTGCTTTGTTACTCGGAAAGCTTAAAGAGGTTAGCGTTAGCTTAAAGAGGAAGGAAGTGACTCAAGCGAAACCTCTACCGATGCTATTGAGTCAATCTAAATTACAAAGAGGGATTTATTTAGGAAAGCAGTATGTTGCAGTATGTTGTTGAGGTATCTATCTCGACCAGACTCACTCGGAAATGAGGTAGTCAAATATTCTTTCTTAAGAGATCCGATGCGAACAATCCTAAATTCTTCGGAATGACTGGAAATATCCCGATCAAAGAGGAATACTAGTAATAGTTACACAACTAAGATTAATGATTGGACGAGTAGAGGTATCAGGGCTCAATCACCGAAGCGACGAGACCTTGAAAGCAGCTTTTTCAGAGAGGGCTATATATATAGAATGCACTAAATGATGAATCGGGGAGTGTCTTCGATAAGCCGCCGCCTGCTAAGCCTTAACAATAGGTACAAAGTGGAGCTACTATGTCCAGGGGCCGAGGAGAGAAATAACTATAGCTTCGAAATCCCGAGCCTAATAGAGTCAGAGTCCTATCTACCGTTGGTGATCCAAACAAAGGTGACCCGCTATCAGAAAAAGAATAGAAATAGCTAAGGTAGGGAATTGATTGATCGAGTTGACATTCCTTTGTTGCGAGGACACAGCTTGTGGGCCCTAGGAATTTGTTGCTCGACCCACGCACAGGAGAGGGACAAAGTGAAAAGAGCATATTTAGAAGAGGGTTGGTTTTGAATCCAAGGTGAGTTACCTTCAATGGGAAAGGAGTATTACTAGGTGACTTGTGGTGACTCTGGGGGCAGAAATACAATCCATGAGGAGATTTGGTGTAGCTTAACAGAGAGATTTCCTAAAGATCGACGAAAAGCCCTTTTTGATACGAAAAATCCCGGGAAAATGCAAAGATTTTTCCACTAGTTAGATTCTACATATATATGTAATTTAGTGAAAACTCCTAGTTTTCGAGGGTGATTTGCAAGGTTTCCCTTGTGTTTTGCTTACTTTCGCCCCTATATGAGTAGCGACTTTTTGTCTTCAATTGCTACCAAAAATAGGTCTTTGTGGAGATGCTAAATACCAGTCAATTCCGATGCTAAGGGAAAAAGTCACTGTAGTTGATAGACTTAAGGGACAAAGGGACTCGAGTGCCAACGAAGAGGTTAGAAAGGGCTCGAGTTCTAGAAGAGGGCCAAGGGTCTCGAGTGAAACGAAGAGGGCTTGCAAAGACCAAGGACGCTATAGTCTTGCGCGATCATAGGTTTTCCGGAGCGAGTACGATAGAGAAGGTGGATAGATCAAAAGCGGTCTTCTCGGGAAAAAGCCTCACGAATTGGATAGTAGCATCTGATTCCAGGAGATATCCAAGAAAAAAAGCTTAAGCCATTAGGAAGAAATCGGATATAGCTAAATCCTATCTTTTAATCCTATCTTTTAATCCTATCTTTTACCTAGAAGCTATGCCTATCCCGGCACTATTGACTATTTCCACCGAGCTAAAGATGGGTTGGTTGGTCTTCAGTCAATTTGACTCTATCGTGGCTTACCGATGGATCCCTCTTTTGGACAAAGCGGGTTCGATGAATATAGGATCGATCTCCTCTGATCGTTGGAACTAATAAAGCTTCAAGAAAGATTCGAAATGACCAGACGTCTCATTGATACTGTCTCATTGATACTGAGGGTGCTAGGAAAGGGCTATAAGTTGCTCCATGGGAGGGAAAGGGCAAAGGGGATGACTTTCTGAACTCTACCTAGGCTAGGATTATCCAGCAGTTATTGGACTTTTTCTACTTAGTACGGGGATGCAAAATGAGCTAACGCAAGGCTCTAAAGGGATCAAATACAAATGTTAGGCCAAAAGGTTAACCGCATCAACAGGATCGGGCTTGTCTTAGGATAGGTCAAGTCCTATAACGAGCTAATCTGTCTAGCTGATAATGGGCCTCTCCATCCGCGAAGGAAGTTTGAGCTGACCGGTGGGATAACGAAACTGACTAACAAGCTAGGAGGGAAGCACAATAGCGCAGGTCACCCTAAGATCGGAATAGCTGCCGGACTATGATCGAACTCCGGGGGGGTAAGGGGCTAGCATAGATCTATCTTTCTTCGCTCTAGAAAGAGGGAAACCCGGTAGAGCCAATCCAGTCAATTAATAAGAGGTACAACGGTCTCTTAGAAGATAAGAGGGTCGTAAGAGGGATTGATTTATCTAAATAGAGGGATTTATTGCGTAGAGCTCGACCAACGGGATTTCTTGCTCGACTTACTGGTTATGAATATCTCGAACAAAGTGAAGAGGAGAGGTACGCAGTTATCGAGTGAAACGAACAGGTAGGTTATTCATCATATCTCGAGTTCTTCTCTTCTTTATTCGTATCTCTTCGGAAAGCGAAAGAATTAGCCGATGAAAGTGTTGCTTGTGTAGCGCAGATAACCCCTTCCTAAAATCAAGACAAAGAATAGCTGAGAGAGCTCAGGTGGCTAGTGTAGAGGGTAACGATGTTCTATAGCTCAAATCTATATCCGTTTCACTTTCCATAACCAAAATGAAAGAAAGTATTCCTGCAAAAGTATTCCTGCAAAAGTATTCCTGCAAGTCATTTCAATAGGAAAAGAAATGGTGTAGCTGAGCGCCTAAGGATCAAGATGGATGCTCTAATAAAGGATGCACGGGTCGACTATCCTAATCTTTCTTGTTTTTAGAGAAGGATTGAATATGGAAGGGCTCTCGCTCAACGGATCAAAGGACACGAAAAGAAAGAAGAATCCTATAATGAGCTTTTGAATCAGAAAATAGATTATGCTTAAAGCCCAGCCAATGGTTTCACTGCCATTAATGAGCCTAGAACAGATAGTCAAGATGGGTAATGAGCCTAGAACAGATAGTTAAGATGGGCTGGAAGGTATCTATCCAACCAACCAATATTGAAGAATGGATCGCCTAAGGAAGAGCTTTGTTGACTATTCCGAGAGAGATGCCGGTTTTCTACTAAACCAAGTAGGCGCCTAACTCTCTTTTACTAATCACATCTATCTATGCATTTGATTTAAAAGCGGTATAATGACACAACATCAACATCTGGCTGATGAAGCGAGAATAGTGCCCGAGAGGGGTGCGGATCAGGAGGCGAGAGAAATGAATTAGGTGCTCCGATATGCGATATCTTAGGAAACAATAGGTCACCCCTTCCTAAGCTAAGATCGATGACCCGAAACCGAGCGATCTAGTGCCTGGCGAAGACAGAGATTATTTCCTAGCTAAGAAAATCGGGTTTGAACAAAGGGTTTCGAATTGAGGATAGTAAATGACACAACATCTTCTCTCAACTCAAGGTACAAGCTTCCTTTGACTTGACTTCTTCTTAGGAAACATTAGGAAACCAATAGGTAGGTATGCGACATAGATAGGAGCCCCTCTTCGAGTTACTACGTCCCTCTCTGTAGCTAATCTCGCCCTTCAACCAAGGAAGCCATTCTTAGGCTCAAGCTAAGTCAAAGATAGAGCTATCGGAATTGCTTGGAATAGTTTCCCATGGGCATAAAGCTAAAGGTCTTTTTAAGCGGCATATCTTGCTTTCCCTCTTCACTGCTAAGAGAAAGATTTCCCTTGGAACGAAGTCACTCGAGTGACAACGAAGAGGCCTTTTTAAGCCCTAGGTCGTTTCGTTAGAACCTTGGTGAGAGCGGCGTCTCGCCCTTGGTCTTTTTAAGCCCAAGAGCTAAAGCCCTTGGTCAAAATGTACAAGCTAAGAGAAACAAGGGTTCGTTATCCCAAGCGTAGGAATACCTTGGACTACTTCATGATTTGTGCAGAAAGAGGAAAGGAAGAGAATACAAGCTTGCCCCCTTTGGCTGAGGATGACGATAGGCGTGACCTGAAACTATTAACCAACGAGTGCGAATCAAGCCACCCGCTCTATTCTTAACCCAGGGTTCTAAAAGAAAGGCCCGGGAGCGACCCTCATGCTAGATATTATAGCTGGATGGAGCCTATTACATGCTAGATATTATAGCTGGAGCCTATTAACTGAGTGAGGGGGGTCATACAAAACCAATTGTCTTTGGCAAGATCGAGGAGTACATAATAGGAATAGGACTGAGGGATTAGGTACAACCGCAATGAAGCACAAATTCTGAAAGGATAAGACTAAGGAGCTGATAAATGACTTCAAAATAGACTCAGAATGCAGCTAGGCAGTGGTTCCGTCGAAAAGAGATTGCCCAAAGAGAGGAGCGAAATAGGTATATATAGCCCGGTTAAGGTGCTAGTCTCCGATAAGGACCAAAAGCAGTACCATACAAGAGGCTAGCGCTTCCTATCCAGCCAGATACTATTCGTCCAGATAATACAAGCGTTGAGAAACCTTTCTATTTATCCCTAGGTATTAGAGGTATAACTTTCTTCCTTAGAGAGAATCCCCTCTCCCGTTGTTAACAGTCACTTTGGACCTTTAAGCATACATAAATTTTATCCCAAGATTCTAGAACCAAATAATGAGTCAATCTTCGATCTTACCCGGGCCCTGAACTTGCCTTTGCCTTTCGTCTAGGCTATCCGTCGGGAACATGTTCTTCGGAATGACTGGTATTCAGCCAATGGGATATTTGTTTTTCGTATGAGCCCAGGTGAACGCAGTGAGAGTCTAAATAGAATGAGAATCGAAAGGTATCCCCATAGTCATAGTACAAGAATGCATTGGAAAATGGTACGGAAAGCGTGCTATCGTGAGGGGAGAGATACTATTTTATGAATATTCCTACCCTATAGAACAAACAACAACTGAAAGGAAGTCCGGATGGGAGCTTGTGAAAGCAGACTTGCTAAACGAAGGGGAAAGGTAGATAGCTGACGAATGCTCTAGCACCATGGCTTTTTTTCTTAGGAAGAGGGTCGAACGAAGTGAAGAGGGAAAAAGTCACTGTAGTTGATGCTGGGATTGATTTCTCGGGATTGATTTCTTACTCTGATTTAGTTATAACTCGAGCATATTTAGAAGAGGAACGATAGTCGCTCATTAAAGAGGTTATGAATATCTCGAGTGAAACGCTGAGGTTAGTTATATCTCTTTTTAAAAGAGGTTCTAAATATCTCAAGCGAAAGCGCAGAGGTTATTTATATATATCTCGACCTTAGGAAGAGGAACAGAGGGACTCGAGCGAACCCTCATCCTTAGCCTTAGCTATTGAGTCAATATAAATTACGAAGAGGAACTAGTAGGGATAGTGAAAGCAAGCATCATAATCCACTTAGTGCTGATAATTCAAGCACTGAGGTACTTCATTTCTCTAATAGAGGAAAATGCAGCTAAAGAAAGAAAGGTTGCAAGCAATACTTGACAAAAAACAAAAGAAAGTGAAACCCAGTTCTAATCAATTCAATCATGAGCAGTCAATTCAATCATGAGCAAAGAAAAGAATGTCGAAACAAATGCCTATGAAAGCAGAAATGAAGCAGAAAGCAGATGGACCCGCTGTCCAAGCGAATGATGCGAGAACAACAAAGTGAAAGTAGGCATCGGGGAATTTGCTGCTGTATAGGAGACCGTTAAATGAAATATATTGTTATTCTTGTGAACTCTCCGTTCTTTCTTCAACAGTAAGATCGGTGCCTTGAGGGAATGAAAGAGGTAAGGTAAGACAAATAGCTCTAAGAGTGCCAACGGTCCGAAGTGCAGAGGTTCAAAATAGACCTTTTCCCAGAAAGAGGAACAAAGGTAAGGTCTCAAACGAAGTAAGATAAGAGGTTATTTCATTTATATGCTCGACCCACGGGAAGCTTGAGGGAATGCTAATTGAGTACAGTAAACCTGGAATACAGTAAACCTGTCGATTGTTTGCTAGTAAAATGAGCTACTATGAAATGACTTAAAAGAAGATATTAATGATGCTATCGGTTTAATGATGCTATCGGTCTGGAACTGAACTAATGGTACCCGTATAAACCAACGAATCAAAACACGAGTGGAAAAACAAAAGGTTCGAATGGGGTTGCTAATGATGAAGAAGTCAAGAGATAATGAGGTGAATGTCACACCCGGGGAAAAGAATGGTGCTAGAGGGCCCAGCTAGAGGTATTGATTTCTCGGAATTTTTGACTCGGGATTTATTGCTCGAACGCACCCTCATCCTATGCGGATGAGCCAATAAATTTCGAAGAGGTACAACGGTCTCAAACGAAGTAAGATAAGAGGTATTTCTGTGCTAGATAAAGCTCGTTAAAGCTACATACAGGTATTGATTTGCTACAGGAGAGTATGTCTCGTTAAAGAAAGAGGTATTGATTGCTCTTTTCTCAGAAAGAGGTATTGATTTCTCGTGCCCTGCTTCTTTCTCGTTAAAGCTATAGGGAAATAAAGCAAATGACTCTAAAAGAGGTAGGCTTTTTCTCTTCTTTCATAGCCGAATTGTGCAAAGGCTTATAATTCTGTGTTTTCTGTCCCTACATTTATTTACTGGTCTTCTTGTTTGGGTGACCAAGCTGCCCTATGCTCACAGAAGCGAGGAGCCAACCCGAGTTTAGTTGCTTCGGAGATTTCTCGTTTTGTCTCTTATTGCTGTCTGGAAGGCATATTTTGTTGCTATACCATCTTTCTCTCTCTTCTCGAAATGCCACTCGAACCCAGAGCTAGCTCCCCGAAATGCGTTGAGTTTATAACGAGTGTCGATAACTTATGGGAGTGAGTCAAAGGTATCTGCTTACTTTACTTCCGAGTCAAATAAATGGTATCTGCTTACTTCCTTGTCTTCTACCCAGCCTTTCTCTTCTCCTCTTGGGATTGAACTCATTTCTATAATTCTTTTATAACTTCACTCTTCGGAGGTTCCATAGGGCCCAACATAGTGATTTAGGTAGGTACAGAAATAGGCTCTCCTTCGTCCTGCCTTTCATCGCATTCTTTCTAATATTACAACGAATTCGGTTTGCAGTAAGTAATAGGGTGATCTAACTGTCAATAGGTAATGGTACTACTTGCTCATCGGATCTCAGGTACAAACGATCTAGGTAATGCTAGGGCACGCCTTGCTCCTCCATCTAAAAGTTGGAACTGCTCGTTGATTCTCAGCAAAGAAGTGAAGCGAGCCAAAGGTTCATCTCTTTCATAGCCGACCGGGTTGATCTCAAATAGGGAAATGCTAAACTACGAAAGTCTAATGCGATTATTATTCTATTTTATCAGCACCAAAGGGGAATACTCAAAAATACAATACAAGAATTCAAAAAGAAAGTTCCGAATTAGCAGATGCGTTGTTAAACCGTGTAATAAATTTCTCTTCTGGCTGTCGAGAAACCAACCTCTTATCGCATATCTCCTAACTTAGAGCATAAGCATATAGATAATCGAGTTTAAGTAATAGGTAGGGCATCTTTCTTGTCCTTATTCACTTAACGTCTTAAGCACCCTTGTTTATTAACGCTTGCTTGTCTCACCAACCAAGGGCAATAGTCATAGTGATCCTCCTATTCAACTACTTGAACCATTTCCGAGCACACGCAATGGAGCCGTAGATAGTCAAGTTCAATCTTTCATATGGCATATTCTCCAGCAACAGATCCTCATCCTCTGGTACCATAGAAAGAGGAGAATCCCGTGGGAAACATGTCCCTCCCCTCTGAAATAGCTTATGTTCATGAAATTGCTTCTAGCGCTTATTGCAATTAAATCGCTTAAATAATATAGAAATAGCTTCTATGTCCCTCTCCTTCACAGTCTTGCCTCTTTCAGAACCTCTTCTATAGAATCCGCTCTACCTCATAGGTTCCGGTTTCACTCTAGTACTAGTAACTTCTAGCAAGTGCCTTCGTTCCCACTGTCAGCTAAGTATGTCAGCTAGGAAAGGGAATTGAGGATAGGTATTTATGACTCGCCCCTCCGGGCAGTTAAGAAAGACCAGTTAGGAAACAACTGATGCATTTCCCAAGGTAAATATTTCTCGAACGCAGTGAAGAGGTTCGATAGGGCATATCAACAAAGATGGAATTACGGGGATTCGCAAGGAGGTTAAGAATCAATCCAAAGACAGTCCCATAGTTTGTTTCAATCGGTTTGTTTCAATAAGATCGGGAATGAAATAGCTTAACTAGATAGAAGTCTTTTGCTCGTCTTTGTTTTTCTGAATCAGGGTGGGATGTCTGCCTATCGAGCTGTCTTTCTCTATTGTTTCCTAAGCAACCCATCGGACAATCTTAGGCTGAAGTGATAACCCGGTTCGGACCTTTTCCCGAAGTTCCATCGAACCTTTCGAAAGCTTTCTCAATCTTTTAGGATAGTGGGCTTCAAAAGGAAGAGGCCGGTCTTTCTCTTTATGAAGAAGCTGTTCAGCTCAAGAGACTGGGCTTCAAGAGGATGGGCTTCATATAGTCCGGGGTTGTTGCAGAGTGGAGAAGTACCAGACACGAAATAGATTTCTCACAGAACAAGGCTTCTTTCAAGCAAACCGATCCATTTAGTACTTAGGGGATTCGCTCTTTTTCCTATTGACCAGCCCTTTGTCTCTGTGTTTTCGCATCAAGAATTTATTGCAGATGAAGAGACATCAAAAATAGGGCTTCTTGCTTTTACTGGGTTTAACAACAAACACAAACACTAGAGATCAAATCCTTTCCAAGCGATAAATAAAGAAGAGGCGTCCCGAAAGAGCGAGCAAGGGAAGAAAGAAGAGAAATGAATCCCGCGTAAGAAATCCCTCTCAAAGACAGTCGAGTAATATAATAAATCCCTCTGCTTTCAGTCGAGCAACTCTGTCCCTTTCCTAGAAACTGTGTACCTTTCCAAGAAGTTGAGTTCCTTCATACCCAGGTTACCGCTGGTTTATCAAGAAGAGGCAATAGTCAAACGAAGAGGCAAGAAAGGCACTTCGAATTCTTGATTGCGAGGCTTATTACCAATAGTTCATTATCTAATGGATTGTTCCGATCTAAGACTCTATCTGAGAGTTATGAGTATTTATCAAATCTCTTCCTATCTAACGGAAGGCTGGCTATTGGATCAAATGACGAAGACTTTGTTGAGAAGGGGATGGAGCATATAGCAAAGAGGGATTTCTGGAGGGTGAAGGGGAATGAATAACCAAGGAATAAGGAGCAGGTAAGGTTCGGGTCTTCGCAATCAATCCTGAACGCTGTGAAGCAAGCATTGTTGCGTCCTGCTCACGACTGGTTGGTGGATGAAGATCTTGCGTCTCATCCGGGACTTTCTTTTGATCATCGGGTGAATAAGCTGGTCCAGTGCAAAACCTGTCAAATTCTCTGATTTGCCTTCTCCTTTAGAAAAGCAAAGGAAAGTGAAACCTAAAAAAGAAAGATAGTTAGTTAGTTAGACCCTTTCAAAGATAGATAGTTAGACCGAGCATGTAGTAGGGCGATAAAGAAAAACCCCCAGCATACAGTCACAAAGTACCTCGTAATAAAATAAATCCCTCTCCTGTCTAAGAGCTTTCCTCAATCAGAGAAATGAGATCTATCGTACTTCGGAAATCAATTCCTTTCTTCTTGACTTCCTACTGGAAATTATTACTTCCTATTATTTATTAAGTGAAAAGGTGACTCCCAACAATCCTGTCACTCCCTTCATCTGGAAATCTATAATATTACTATCATGGAATTTCATACCACTTATATCCTCTCAGTAAGATATCTCCCCAAATCAGAACTTGTTATTGTTCTTTCTCCTCTGATTGACTTTATTATTCCACCCAGCAGCATAGGGGAAACCCTCATGGGACAGTTTCTAAAAACAAAGGTGAGAGGATTGGGCATGAAGACCCTTGTATTCCTACGCTTGGGAAACCATTCCATTACGACCTAGGGCTTGTAAAGGAGATAATCTAACAAATCAGCGCATGGGCTGGAAATAACAAGGTATCTACACTTTTCACTAATAATAAGGATAAATAAATCCAAAGAAAGATTAAGAAAAGAGAAAGATACAGATATGGATAAAGATACAGATATGGATAAAGATGCAGATGAAGGATCTCTTCACTTAGAATACCTCCGATCTACTAAACAACATATAGATTCCCTGTATGAAACTCAATCCGTATAATAGAAATAAGTGAACAGTGAACCAAGCGGAATCCGTATATCCTCAATCTGTGACCAAGCAAGCGGAATCGGAACTACGATATAGATTCAGTCTAGTAGAAATAGGACAAAGGAGTAACCCACTACCTTCCCTTATTCTGTTCCGAAGGTTGGTTTCTCAACAAAGACTGTCCCTCTTCGTTGTCACTCGAGTTCTAGAAGAGGGCTTCTAAAGACCAAGGTCTTTATAAATTTGACTGGTTTTGCACTATGCTAGATGCTACTATCCTAAATCTCCATGCCGTTACCCAGGTCTTTATGCCCTAGAGATCAATTCCTATAATTAGAGTAGAGGAAGAGGGTTGACTTTCCTTGGTTATTACCTTATCCCCGGCCGGCATCCTAACAATCAGAAAAAGAGGGAAGTGTTACCTAACAAGGTCTTTTTGGTTTTCCTATTAGAAGTGAGAAGTAGCTACTTTCCTAACTAGCCAACTCCTAGCAACGATTCTTACTATAGATAATAGACTCTTTCATTCCACAAAAACACATGGGAATCCAATCCCTTTACTTGTTTATCAACGCTTGTCTCACCAAGGTCTGTCTCATAGAGCCCTACCGTTAGCGTAAAGCCCAAGGTTTCAAAATGGGATAAAAAGCAAGCAAGGGATGTAGTCAAACCAAGGGTATAGCTGGTAACTCCTATTAGACTTTAGAAGGAGCAACTTGAAACAATAGAAACTGGGCTACTGTATGTAGTTCCTCTCCCTTAGGTCGAGCTTAGGAAAACAGAACCTCTGCACGATGTTTGAGAAAGATTTACCTCTAACCGACCGAGAAAGAAATACCTATCCCTTTCCGAACTAGCAACTGTAAACAAAAGAGAGGATGGAACAACTCGCTTAGAATTAAGTTAAGCTATTGAATTGCCGAGGTTAAAAGAATAACCTACTTTACCTTGTTTATAGGTCTACCGAACCCTTGTTTATCTTAGCTTTTATTGCTTGAATGAAATGACAGGGAAGAGCTTTGTTTGCTCTACTAACAGGATAGGGATTTATTTCTCGAGCATATAGTATGTACGAAGTGACTCAACCAACCTTAGGGGGGGAGGTTATTCCTTGCTAGCTAGAGGGATTCGAACCGACAGTATTAATAGAAAGAAAATAAATAAGATAAAACAAACCTTGCTCATGATAAGGGTATTCTAACATCAATTGGACTGGTTTTCTCCTATGCAGGCATCCATTCTTTTGTGATTCTCAACCGAGCCGAGCTACCATGGGATTTATTACTCTTCTTGAGACTCTTCTTTCTGAAACGCCATATACGCATACGCTTTTTCTATAAGCTATGGGCCGATCTTATTTCAACAATAGAAACCTATAAAGAAGTAGCAAACCGAGCAACTGACACTGACTTACTTTGTTTCCTCAGGACGAGATATTTCATAACCTCTTTGTTTCACTTGAGATATGGAAAACCTCTACGAGTAAGTCTCTTCGTTCCTACCTCTTCCTATTATTTATCAACTCAGTACCTGTTCGTTGTCACTCGAGTCTTTCAAATCCTCTTCCTTTGGTCGAGCAACTGTGTACCTTAGAAAGAGAGGATGGGATTTAAGAGTGAAGCTTTCCTTGCTTGGAGTAGCTGCCTTCTTATTATCCCGCTCATAAAGACAATTTAACAGGGAAATGCAACTTTCAACAAAAGAAACTAACCTAGGGCGCTAGCGTTGAGAAACATAAACCTTTAGCTTTATGCCGCTAGTGGGTTCGAAACAAGGGCTTTAGCCGCTAGGGGTTCTCTCCATGGGCATTCTTACTGAAAATAGGGTATTACAACTGGTATCTATATTCTCTAAGTTAGTATTCTAACCCCCGGTATTCATATAAATCAATCAATTCATATAAATCAAATAAATAAAATACTTAAGTCATCCAAAGCAGCTAAGAGAAACCAAAATGCCGATCAATACTTAATGCCGATAAATGCTCTAGTTAAGTGAAACCAGAAACCTAACCTAGGTGTTTATCCCAATCCTCACCTTTGTTTTAGCTTACTTTTGCCCTATTTAGCTGACTGTTCCCTATGCCAGATGGAATGAAGTCAATAGAAATCTCGCTACCTAGCTCTATCGAACCTTTGTTTTTATCCCAAGAACTGGTTAGGCAGGTATGAGTTTCCTGGTTAGGCTGGTATTCATTTGTGGTTAGGATAGACAGGAAATGCGCCAAGCTCTTTCTTTCTTCTCGTTACAAACCAACCGAAACCCTTGATCCGGGCAGAGGCATTCCTTTGTTTAGCTAAAAGACTGTAGCCTACTTCCCAAGATCCGGACAGGGGCAGGCAAGTGTCAAGCTTTCTGTTTCCTCAACCCTGCTTTCCTGAACCAATCCCCAGACTTGCTTCCTTTGCTGGCTCTTCGAGACCTAGCGTTGAAAGACCTATCCTCAATTTCAGGAAAAAAACAACAAATAAAAAGATGCTTTCTATTACGATGCGGTGGGATTGATTTATCGAACGAAGTGAAGAGGGACAGGGTGTTTGCTTGGGAATCTTTGAACCGCTCCGCGCCTCTATTAGAGAAAGAAATACCTCAGGAAGAGATCTAGCGAACCTTCTAGATAAGTTAAGATTTGTTGCTCTGTTGCAGTGTTGCAGTCCAGACAGTCCAGCCAGATCCTCAGACAAGAACAACGAAGAGACCATAGTGCTCTACTCCCGGCTAAGCCTAAGTTCGCTATCTTTCACGAAGAGACCGAGACCTAAGTTCAATACTCCCTACTGTTAGGAGAGACCTACTGTTAAGAGTGAGCGGAATACTACTCTTTGCCCCTCAGCTCAAGCCCTTAAGTGTCCTCACAAGGGAAAGTTACGTTACCTTATTCTCCTCCTTATCCCGCTCATCAATACAATCAGAAAAAGAGGGTATTCTTACTAAAACTCTAAGAAAGAGGGTATTACAACTGGTATCTATATGCGAGATATGCTCTGAGTTAGAGAGAGGTACCAAGTGACTCGACGGGAGAGGGAATGCGAGAAGCTAGGGTATTGGTTTCTAAATGAAATCCTTGGTCTTTTTAAGCCAGCCCATGGGGATTCTCACCTTGGTAAATACGACAAATTGCTTACTTTTGCCTGTATATGAAATGGATTTTTCCATTTCCAATATGCCGCTCCAAAGGTAAAATCGATTGGACAGGTTTTGCCTGTATATGAAATGGAAAAAGTGATAATATCAATCTTGCTCCCTAGCGAAAATAGCAAAGTGAGGTTTTGCCCTATGGTAGCTGCAACTTTCCTAAATCTGAACCTAGCTCCTTAGGGAAAATGGCAAAGGCAGGTTTTGCCCCTATATGAGTAGAAACTTTCAAAAATAAATACCGAGCTACCATGTTTAGCCGCTAGCGTTGATAAACCTCTTCGCTTCACTCGAGTAACAGCGTTCCATGGGCTTTTGCTGAGGTTATTAGTTGTTCTTAGGGCTTATGGGTGACCAGCAATTGTGTAACCTATGTTCTTCCCTCTTTCCTTGGTCAAAATGTACAAGTGTAGGAATACGTCAAGGGATGTCCGTCCCTCTACGAGCAAGTCTCTTCCTCTCGTTTCATTTGCGGAGACCTAGTGTAGGAATACCCCTTTGTTTTGATCAATTTGGCTGACTTTCTGACTATGCTAGATGCCACTTTTGTTATTCTAGATTTACCTAGGGAAAAGGGTCCCATGAGGTTTAGACCTATGCTAGATGCAATGAAACCGATAAAGAAGTAGCTACTTTCAACAAAAGAAACCGAATCTTGCTAGAAACCGAAGCTTGCTTGCTTGTCCATTAGAAGAAAGAAAAGAAGAGGATGGAACAACTCTAAGACTTATAGGATGGAGAGGGTCGACTAACACTAACAGGAGAGGGATGAAAGAACTAACTAGACTGGTAAGGAGAGGTCTTCGAACCTTAGGTATGAATAGAGAAAGAAAAGACTGTTTTTAAAACTATCAATTTGACAGGTTTTCCTGTATGCTGGCATCAACTTGAAACAAAACAAACTGAGGGGGTTGATTCTGAAACTCTATGAAAAGAGGTACATAGTGACTCGGAAAAGAGGGTATTATTTCCTTGGTCTGTAAGCCCTATCTCTCCAATGAAAGCCTGTGTTTTGATCAATAAGACTCACTTTCCTTTTATCCAAAATAGGCAGGAAATGCGCTTTTATGGTTAGGCAGATATTCATTAAAATGCATCGGTATTCAATCCTTTGTTTTTATCCCTTGTTTTTAGAAATAGAAATAGGACAGGTTTTGGCCTACGCGAGTAGCAACTATATTATTCTTACAAGTTACCGTTACCTTGATCCCCATCCCCGGCTAAAAGACAATCTAATCTCTTTAACAGGGAAGTGTAACATGACATAAAGTGGTTTCCTAACAGCACCATGGTTGGGATTTCTTGCTCGAGCATATTGCGGAAGAAGCTAATTCATGCTAGCGGGAGAGAGGGATGAAAGAACTTTACCTTAGGTATTTATTGCTCGACTGTGAAGGAGAGGGATGCCAGTAGCTAGGTCTTCATATTCATATAAAGAAAATACTGTTGATAAAACAAACCTTTGTCATGGTGCCCAAGCGTTGAGAAACAAGGGTTTTGATCAATAGGACTCACTTTTTCTAATAGAGGGCCAATGGTCTCGAGTATGAGGTAGAGCCAATTCTTACTATCAGGGATTCCTTTCTCGAGTGAAACCGGTACAGCCAATCTTATTACTTCTCTAGAAGAGGGACTCTTTATGACTCGAATAGGGAAGGAGCTGGGTGATAAGCATAAGGTGGAGATGGAATGAATGCATTGGCAGTTCGGTCTGATCCGTCTTATTCGTATACTAGGTTTATTTATGGGCCTTAACGGAAAGAAGGCTTTGGGCGGGGAAACCCAACTGCAAGACCAGAGGCTACTGTACTCTCTATTCTTGACCAGAGGCTACATTCTTGTCCAATTGACATACCGGGATTGATTCAATGAAAGTCCCTATAGATACGAAAGAGGAGATAGGAAAGAGGGGGACTCTTGACTTGAAAGTAAGGTTTCTCTACTCGTTTGAAGCAAGAGCAAGCCAGACAAAGAAGACATCGGAACAGCTAGTGTAAATTCCCGGCTACGAACTGCCAGCATAGAGAATTCTTTTTCAATTGAGTAAGCTCCAGACCGGAATGAATCTGTATCTATCTCAGACTAACTCGGATTAGTAGGATAAGCGAGAAGTGAGCCCGACCGAGCAGGAGGAAGTCGCCTGTGCCATAGGAAAGTACAAACTAACTGAACCTCTCTATCAAATCAAAGAAGCTAAAAAGGAATGCCAGCCCTACTCATTACGACAGACAGCGCTGCCTACACGCGAATGGCGCTCACTAGCTTTTCGAAGATGAAATCCCGAGCAAGGCTGCAAGCAGGTACAATGGTGACAACAAGGCGGGTTTGATAAGATCCAAAGTCAAAGGCAAATACTGTCCAAGTAAGAAATGCCCAAGGTTTATCAACGCTAGCGGCATCTTGCCCAAGGAAAGAAGATAGCTTTCAGACCAAGGTAAGTTTCAGACCAAGGTAAGAATACGCTTTCTATTCTATTCCAAAGGCTTTATGCTAAACTATTCCAAGGGATTTCTCTCTCGAACGCACCCTCATCCTATGCGGATGAGCCAATAAATTTCGAAGAGGTTAGTTATATCTCGACTAAAAGGAAGAGGTAAGCTTGCCGGTAGAGGGGCGGAGATGCTCGACCAAAGGGAGTCTAAAAGACCTAGGGCTTTAGCCGCTAGTGGATTCTCCCGAAGAGGGAAGAAGGGGCTCGAGTTATTAAAAGAGGGCTTGTAAAGTAAAGATCTTGGTTTAACAACGCTATAGCATCTTGGTCTCTGTGAGCTAAAGGGAAACTGTAAAAACACAGGACTCCGCTAAGATACCCTGGTAGTCCATGGCGAAGTAAAGAGGATCGGGGGACAATATCGGATGAAATGGCAGCAGAGTCCGGAAAAGCTGCGGAGGGTAGCGGACAAAAGAATGAGTCGGTTGCTAAACTTGAAAGATCATTTACTCGAAGGAGCTAGTGGTCCCTAACACCGAGGAGCTGGCACCACCTTCCCGTTGCACGAGGAACTATTTCAGGAACACATACATACAAGTTTGATTGCTAAGAATCCGCTCTTAGTTAGAAAGAATAGGTTAGAAAGAATAGGTTGGAACTAACTAGGAATAGCCGCCTATCTGATAACTCTATTGGGACCCTATGTAGGCTATCGCTTGTTAGCCTGGTCAAACAAAGGTAAACTAAACCCTACTACCGGACTACGATAGAGAAGCAAAAAGCCACTGTACCCATCAGAGAAGCCGGCGGACAGGGGAAAAATAAGGGACCAACGAGAGAGGGAGAGGGATGAAAGTAGCTAGTAGCTCTAAGAGGGATTAAGAACAAGTAGCGAGACTGTAAGGACTCTTTCTCTTTATCTCGGAGTAGCTGGAGAGGTTCTAAAAGAGCTAGACTTCTAAGGGGAGGTTCTGGCAATCGGGAATAGCCTGTCCCTATCATACAGAATATCATAAGTAGTTTCACAAAATGCTTATTAATGTATCCCAATGGTGTACTGGCCATAAGATATTACAGTCTTTACATCTTCCACGGCTTCCATCAAAGATCCTACACACAAAAAAACAATCATTGGAAAAATATCTTCTAGGACAATGCAAAAGAGTTGACTATGGTATAGGTATATTTCTCTGAAAAGAAAGGGAACATAGCTCGGAAAAGAGATTCTGCTCGTGAGCGTAATGGACCTGACTGAGTTCTTTCTTTTTCCTGTGTCCCGGGAAAGCAGAGTGTTTTATTTCTCTAATTGAGGGAAGGGATTGACAATGATAAGCCGCAGATCTTGCAGGCAGCTATTAGTTCTGGTAGTTAATGGATTGTGTTTATGGTAAGGTTAATGGATTGTGTTTATGGTAAGAAATAGTAGCTCACCTCTCGAAAGGGGACCTAAGCGAAATATACTTGCAAGAAAGTTCATCGCTTGACAAAGGTTCTAAATATCTGTTCGGAAAGAGAGAAGCTTGAAAAGGTCGGTGTGGGTCTGTTGTCGTTCTCATAACATAAGGGCATCTAATAAAATACCTGCCAAAGTTATAACAAACTAACATGAAAGTGAACGAAATCAATTCTGCTAGTTTATAAAGAGGTACGCAGTTCTCTTAGACTTGCTCGACCAGGTACGGAGTTGCTTGACCAAAGGGAAAAGGTTATCTATATGCTCTATTGAGGTGTAAGCACTGATTTAGAGGAGTCCAGCCGAGCTCGTACTAAACTTTCATATCCTTGCTTTTGCAAGCTATTTCTTTATGAATTGATGATCCTCCTTTCGATAACAGAGGGGCAGAAGAGAAGTTGGAAGTTTCATCTATCTTACTATCATTCGTCCTACTAACATGTCTTCTGCTGGGATTGGTTGTCAATGTATGTTATGCTATCTCTGCAGAAGTGACATTATGATGAACTAAAAAAGATCCTCAGGTATACCCTAGAAAAGGCATTCTTTTATTGGCAAAAGGATCCTTTCTCCGGGCAACTTAGGACCTATGAAGATGCAGCCCCTACCTCTGAAAGCTGAAGGAAGGTATTAATGCAGGCTTTCTCTCTGATAGAAAATCCACCATATAGGATTCTTTTTTCCCTGGAAAAGCAGGCCGCAATACATACTTAATAAGGTCTAGATCCAATGTTGAAGCCGAATGCAATGGCATCAACAACTAGTGAACTTGTATGGGTTGGATCTCTTCTGACTTAAATTGGGATTTCGGTCACAGAACCCCATGGACATGTTCTGTGAGAATCAGAATGCTATCCACATAGCCTCCAAGTCGGTCTTCTATGAGAGAACAAAGCATGTAGAAGTCGCCTTACTTACTTAGGTTAGGGCATTTTCTCGGGGAAAAGGTGATTGCCGAAATCATCAGAACACCAACCATTAGAAGTGAAGAAAAATTTCCGATCTCTTCACGAAAGGATTGGTAAAGGCCCTCCTTTTTCTTCTCACTCGCAAACAGGGAATGATCGATATCCATTCTCCAGTTTTTTGGGTAACATGTAGAAGTGATTGTTTGATTCTTCAGTATAATTACAAAATGAAAATAACAATAGAAATCGAATTTCTCTTCTCTCCGGGTATCAAGGGTGTTATATCCTTTGGACAACTCGTATACCACGAGGGCTTGCAACGAAGATCTTGAATACTATGAGCAACGTCTCGGACTGGGTTTTGCCAGCGTGGCGGCTGCTTATTCAGATCTTTGGCAAGGTAGGCTAGCGTCAGTGGTTGAGGGAGCCGGTAAGAGGAAAATATTTGCAATAGGCCATTACCTAAAGCAAAGACTTCTCTTCCCAGTACATAAATGGGCGATGGAGGTGTTAGCAAAAATCCCCATGGATGGGACTTTTGACCAACAGCGACCTATCCGTCAATTGGCAAGGCTTGAACCGGAGGAATGAAAGCCTTTGATTTGAAGTCTGCTACTGATCGGTGGCCGTTGTCCATTATGTAGACTCTTTTTTAGTTATGTTTTGGTTCAACGTTTGCATCATCAGTGGTGAATAGTTCGCTGGGCTTAAATTCATTTTGGGTTTGGAAACCTCTTGTGAGGCGGAGGACCATTGTGAGTTTTATTGCCGGTCAGGTCAACCCCTCGGGTACTACGGTTCTTGGGCGCTTTTCTCACTGTCACGAACACAAAAAAGAAAAAGAGAAGGCGCAAAGCGGGATACGCTTTTGAGAGGATAAACTGGTGCAAGCAAGCGCCGGCATGGTTCTGTAGTGAAAGCTACTTCGTCCCCTTTGACTTCACTTCACCTCCTTCGTCTCCTTGATAGCTGGAAGTTCTAAAAAAGTATGAAAAGCTGGAGGACTTTGTACCATCCATTCCAATGTGGTTTCATTCTCTTCAAGAGCCCAAGGACTTGGAGCACATCTTTTGTTATTTCCACTGATTAAAGTGATTGTTACGACCACGAAGAAACAACAAATACCAACTACGGATATATAAGAGCCAGCACTGCTAAGGGCATTCCATCCAGCGTAAGCATCTGGATAATCTGGTATGCGACGTGGCATACCTGAAAGCCCTAAGAAATGCATGGGAAAGAAGGTCAGATTCACCCCGAAAAAGGTGATCCAAAAATGGATTTGACCTAAAGTTTCCGGGTATGTTCGACCAAAGATTTTACCCACCCAATAGTAAAATCCTGCAAATAAAGCAAAAACGGCTCCCATGGAAAGTACATAATGGAAATGTGCAACCACATAATAAGTATCATGTAGAGCAATGTCTAGCCCAGAATTAGACAGTACTATTCCAGTGAGTCCTCCTATGGTGAACAAAAAGATGAATCCCACAGCAAATAACATAGGTGTTTTGTATTGTATGGAGCCTCCCCACATGGTAGCGATCCAACTAAATATTTTGATTCCAGTGGGGACAGCTATGATCATGGTAGCTGCGGTGAAGTATGCACGGGTATCAACGTCTAAGCCCACTGTAAACATATGATGGGCCCAAACAAGAAATCCAAGAACACCTATACTGATCATGGCATAAACCATGCCGAGATACCCGAAGACCGGTTTTCCTGAAAAAGTGGAAACGATATGACTTATGATCCCAAATCCAGGGAGAATTAGAATATAGACCTCGGGATGACCGAAGAACCAAAAGAGATGCTGATATAATATGGGGTCTCCCCCTCCAGCGGGATCAAAAAAGGTTGTATTAAAGTTTCGATCGGTTAATAACATGGTAATGGCCCCTGCCAGTACCGGAAGTGATAATAAAAGTAGGAATGCTGTGACTAGAACGGACCACACAAATAGGGGTAATCTGTGCATAGTCATTCCGGGTCCACGCATGTTGAAGATAGTTGTTATAAAATTGATAGAACCTAAAATGGATGAAATACCCGATAGATGAAGACTAAAAATGGCTAAATCCACTGCTCCTCCAGAATGACTGGTAATACCACTTAGGGGCGGATAGACCGTCCACCCAGTCCCGCTCCCCACTTCTACTAAGGCTGAGCTTAATAGGAGCAAGAGACTTGGTGGCAACAACCAAAATGAAATATTATTTAAGCGTGGAAATGCCATGTCAGGTGCCCCTATTAAAATAGGAACAAACCAATTCCCAAACCCACCTATCATGGCCGGCATGACCATAAAAAAGATCATTAAAAAGGCGTGAGCCGTTATTAGAACATTATAAAGTTGATGATTTCCACCAAGGAGCTGATCGCCGGGTCGTGCTAATTCCATACGAATCAGTACTGAGAAGCATGTTCCCATCACTCCAGCAATGGCACCGAAGATGAAATAGAGAGTCCCTATATCCTTGTGGTTAGTGGAGAATAGCCATCGGACCAGCAGATTTCTCATAAAAAAAGCGATCTTTTCTTTATCAGTTAAGGAATGGGATCGGGGGGCTTCTATTTATTTGTATATGAAAATATTTCTTTGTATATGAAAATATATTAGAATATCCTTTATTTTAGGTTAGGCTTTCGAATCGCTGTCCTTAAAAAAAGGTAGGCTAATTGCTTAGTGTAAACGTTCTGCTATGAGAGGAGTTGGGTTGGATGAGGTAGATAGAACTACGTCAGTATAAGGTTCGTATCTTACTTATACGACAGTAGTTGGGTTGGGACCTTAGGTCTCGGCTGCCGAGGTACAAAGTGACTCTCTTCGAGCCTCTACCTCCAAAATCGGTAGAGCCAATTGAATGTAGAAGAGGGACATAAGGTGCTAACGAAGGGATTTAATAGCATAATACTTCGTAACCTGAGGCCTAAGTCACTTTGCCCCTGCAGTCTATCAACTACAGTCACTTTGCCCCTCGCGCCCTAACCCTACCCTATATCTTTCATTCATCTTCAATTTACGCTAAAGCTGGGAAGCTTTGCTTGGTTTAGGCGATGAATTGATTGGATACCCAAGAAGCATAATCTTTTCTGGAAACAGCTTCTACGACGATAGGCATAAAGGCATGATTAGTTCCACAAATCTCACTGCACTGACCATAGTAAACTCCTTCTCGTTGTAAAAAAGTAGAGATCTGATTTAAACGACCAGGTACAGCATCGCATTTGACACCTAAGGAAGGCACAGCCCAACTATGAAGTACATCAGCTGATGTTACAATCATCCGTAGATGACTGTTGGCTGGTACAACGACTCTATTGTCCACTTCTAATAAACGTAATTGACCCAAATCAAGGTCCTCCTCCGAAATCATATAACTGTCAAAAGTAAGTGACTCCTCATCGGAACTGTTATAGTCTGAATATTCATAAGTCCAATACCATTGATGTCCAATAGCTTTGATAGTAATGGCTGGATCTACTACTACCTCGTCCATGGAGTATAAGAGAGCAAATGATGGTATAGCAATGAACATAAGGATGATAGACGGAAAGATGGTCCAAAGAATCTCGATGGTAGTTCCATGAACAATCCTTTGCGGGATTGGATTTTTTTTATAGTGGAAATGCCATAAAGCACGAGCTAAGATCCATATTACGAAAACGAAAATAAGAATGAGAAAGAAAAAGATATCATGATGTAGATCTATTATGCCTTGCATCATAGGTGTTGCTGCATCTTGAAATCCCAATTGCCATGGTTCGGCTGCATCACAAAGAGCAATTGTAGGGATGAGTTTACGAGCAAGAAAAATCATGTTCTGGCTTTTGTTGATTCTTTGACTGCTCCCCCCAAAAATCATGGAGAAAGACTGGCACATTTGAAGAACGAAAGATGTGGGTTGGTTGGTTGGTCAACAACAAAGACATGGGATGAAAGAGCATTTGACTGATATCGTCTAGAGTGAACTAGGGAACTTCTCGCTAGCTCAAAGTCAGCTTTTCCTTCAACGTGCCGCTAAGACCTCGACAGCCAGTGCCTATTTGGGTAGCTGCCTGCAGGATGTTATAGAGCTTGAGAATCCGTCCAAGAATCGAAAGAGCGCAGCTTCTCGCTTTCAAAACGGAGTCGGAAAAGATCGAAGGGCATGTTTCGAACCCGTGCTACCGGACTATGGTGGGTCGTCTCCTATTTGATAGGGGCTCACGTCTGCCCGGACTTCCTCTACGATGCAGTTCCTACTTTCGTTGAGAAAGCAATAAGAAGAGAGATGAATGGAATCTCTATCGTTGTGATTTCATTTAACCCTTCGGTTCGGTCAAGCATCCGATCTCTAAGCGGGCGGATAGAGCAGCTGTTTTCTTGTCTGCTTCTGCTCCCTCTCCTCAGTTGAGGTTGATGCGCGAAACCCCTCTGCTTCTCACTCAAGCTACTGGTTCAACTACTTAGTCTTACAACTCCAACTCATTCTTCGTCGCCTCTCCGGACTCTAGCAAGAGCTTCTTCTTTTCATTTGATTTCTATTACGTAATTTATCGCGCTGTAGTGCTGGAGGAAATGGGATTCGAACCCATGATACAATCTGCTTGTATGTTGATTTAGCAAACCAATGCCTTAAGCCACTCAGCCATCCCTCCTTCGTCGCTCCCAGAGTTTGCCAACTCATTCTTCCTTGCCTCGCGTGTCATCCAACATTCTTCTATCTAAGTGATTTCATAGTGACCCTAGCAGAATAGTGATCTGATCGACTTACTCGATCCATGAAGCCTATCTTCCCCCTCCCGAAAACCCATCTATCATCCGAAAGGGCTTTGGGAGCCACAATAAGACGATGAATCACAAGAAACTGACCTTCTACATTACGGTCTACTTGCTCTATGTGGGGTTCAGTCTCTTCCTCTAGAAATTCTTCCTGTTGATTAAACTCATCCTGGGGATTGGGGTGATTGGATTTGAACCAATAAAATCAAAACCAACAATTTCAGACACAGTAGAAGAATATGATAGATTTATTTCGTTTTTAGATAGGGTTCTTTCCATTCTATTCTCCAGTACTGCTCGTTGATACTGGACAATTCTTTTCCCAGCCCGTAATCTCGTGATCTGAACGAGTCGCACATACGTCCTAGTACATGTCCCTCGACGCTGGAGGCTATAATAAGAAATGTACTGGGGTTATTGTTCAACAGTGTAGAGGATTTTTCGGTAGTTAGGGTGGCTACTTTGATCGAAGAGCTTGATTCTACTGTACGAGTTCAAGCGCTTACTATGGCACGAAAGAAAGCAGCTATTAGTTGTAAGGAAGATTGTTAAGTTCGATATCAAAGGTGAGAAAAAGAAGGATAAAAAACGGACAATTAGGTTGAGGCGCGAAGCGGGGTCCGCTTGGTTGAGTTCTTGGTTGAAAGAGAGTTGATTCTTTTATCAAGTGAACAGAGCTTTACTGATTTACCGCTTTCGAAGAAGAAAGTTGAGGGTTATATACCAATGAATTCTTAGGCTATGTGTCATTTTGACTTAAGTATCCTTTCGATTAAACTAAATCTTCCCATGCTTGCTTATGACTCCGTTCCCTTGGAGATCTAAGGTGAATCTTCAACCTTAGCGGATTTTTTGGGGGGTTACTTAAGCGGACTAAGAGGTGACATATATAATCGTTTTCGTCTATTATCTTCTCGTGACTTGAGCCATTTCTATATCAAGTTAGATTCTCCAATGCATATGTGAAAAATATTGAGTCATCTTCAGTTACAAAGATTTGAGATAAACAAGAAGGTATTATTGTTCATTCAGGAGAATCGTAAACGCTTAGAGGATTTGGGTCTTCTTATGAATAATAATCTAGCTTACGTGAATCTACAAAATCTGACCTATTGAGGTACTCTTACATGAGTGACAAAGGTATGAAGGATGTGTGTAGCTGTACCATTAAAAGAATTAGTGAAGCGGGTGCAGCGAGCTAGGTATTCAGTGTAATAAGGCTTGCGATGGCATACTCTAAATATCCATTTTATCTGCCAGCCTTCATTGACTTCCGCGGTAGAATCTACCGCTCAGGTCTATTGCATTTTCACGAGGCGTGATTTGACACGAAGTTGAATTGTCTTTTCCGGCGATCCAGAAGCCCCAGAGGACAAACTAAGGCTCCGTTCATACAAAGATCGAAAGACTGGTCTAATCCTAATCGTTGGAACCTTTGAAGAAATACAAAGAGATGAAGATGAATGACAGAATGAATAGGGTTAAGGTAAGGTACGGAGTCCTATTCTGATCGAAATCCTAGTAAATTCCCTGAAATCATTCATCTTGGATGGATCTCATGCTATCCTTTCAATGCCTTTCCCTTTTCTGATCAGCATCCAACCTGGGGAGATCTTTCTCGTCAGCCCAATAACTCTATGTGATGTGCGTGCTTCATATCATATATATGAGAAGCTCTTACATCTCATGTTGTCAACTTTCTTAGCTCTTGTTCAGAAAGGCTCTGAATATATACGATGTTGTTCGCAACCCGTGTAGCTGACAATCAATGCCAAATGACTCTAGATAACAGAATGGGAGGGGAGGGAAAGCCCTGTGTTCTGTGAAGAGAGACTATCGACATGGCTGCTACTATATAAGCTGTATTGCCCGCAAGTGCTTTAGAGGGTTCAACGCAAGCCCACTACGAATGGGCCTCATTCTCCTAAATGCATGGCCTTCACATAGAATTGTTTACACATTTTACGTGAGTGCAGTATGAAAAGAATGGATTGGAAGCAAGCCAAAGAAGGCTTCCGTTGGCGGCTAGGTCACCATATGTGTGTAATCATATAGCTTGCCACTAGCGATCGAAGGAAGAAGTCTTTTTGTTATGTTATTGGTTGAACCAACTAGTTCAATTACGGGAGAAGGAAAGGAACTTGAAGATTTCCATTCATGTCGACCTACTATCCAGAGCTGGATCAACCATTTTTTCTGGGACTTTATTGGATTCATTCCGAAGGGGAAAGCTCTTGGTATAGCTAGCTAGTCCAAAATGCACAGACTGAGAAGGAAGATCGTTGAGTCCCCGCTCTACCTTACGTAGACAGATTCTCAAATAAAAAACTGCCGTCGCTTTTTTCTTTCTCGAGCTCGGGAATGAAGCTTTTCTTATGTCAACACTTTTGAATGCTAGGGTCTCGCTAGCTCTGTATTTATTTGTGCTGCGCATGGAGCGCCTTAGCCGCATGATTCATGTTGAAGTGCAGGAGGGGAGGTGGAAGATAGTACTTATTTATGTAACATTCTTCATTTTGACTCAAGACCAAACTTTTACTTTGGCAAATACCTTGGTTTTCCTCTTTCTTAGGCATTCGGGTATAGCTGCTCATGATTTGCATTTTGTCGTTCGATCTAGATTGGGCTGGGTGGAAGGCAAATTCACTTTCTTCTATGGCTTGCCGCGACCTTCTTATTCAATCCGAAAATGCTTCTATTCCTATCGCTAGAAGAGTGCTTTGCTTCCTTCTTTGCTCTTTCGTTGATTGTCTAATATAAGAGAGGGGTTGCCTTTTCTTTCTCTGTTCACCCAAGCCTTATCGGAAGGAGTCTTTTCTTTGAAAAAGGAGGAAAGGGGGTAAGCTCACAAAAGTAATTGAGAGGGCTAGACGCGCCTTGAATAGTAAGCCTAGTTTTTCTTTTTCGCTCTAAACCAAATAGCAGCTTCAGGGATAGTGAAAATGGATTGGCTTTCTTTCCCTCTTCGAACCTTGGAGTACTGTCGTTAACACTCTCCCTTGAAAGGGGACTCGGCCTACTTCCCCTCCATGATAGCAGTGTCTCTATCTTTATTCATTCCATTCTCTTAAGAAAGAAGGATGCTGACGTGATTCAACAAGGAATGCCATAGCAAGAGTGTAAGATCTACCTCTGATCGATGCCTTTCATTCTACAACTCATTGGGTTTAGGTTGGAGGCCGCCTTGACTTCCAGCTGATAACACAACCTTTCATAAATGAAACCTTTACATCCTTTTTCCTGAAGCAAGGTTCTTTCCTCAGGTAATAAAGCCTCTTTTAAGGCGGAATGACTCTCTCTCTCGTCCAGTTGGTAAGGAGAGCCGGGTGTAAACCTCTTTATCCTCGGCCTGATCAACAAACAATCTTAGGGTGCTATCAGAGCCGCAGGGGATGAGAATTCATCTATTGATTCCACATGCACCTGAATCTATCTATTGAGAGGATATTTTCAGTGAAAGCCGGGAGTGGCAAGGTACTCCGTCCTCTCTTTTCTTTTGAAACAAGCCTTTGAGTCTTATTTCCGGGTCAATTCAAAAGTCAAATCATAGTCTTTGTTGCCTCGGTTGTCTCTACCTAAGTTGCGTTATGGGGCAGGCGGAATTGAAAAATACCAGATGAGTCCTATCGTGCTATCAGAGGCCGAACCGAGAGAGGCAGGAATCCAAGATCAATTCACACTCATACGAATGTCAGGGAAAAGCATCCCAACAAGACAGAAGTCTTGCCTGCTATTGCTGGATCAATCAGACCTTCTTCTTCTTAAACGGATCCGGAATTTCCTTCGTAGCCTTGTTAAGATCTTCCACTCCTTCTATCTTTGATGTATGCCTGCGCCTTCCCACTAATCCATAGAAGAGTCCTGCTTGGAGTGAGAACTGCTTGATAGGTACGCCTGTTACTGTTCATATTTACAATCCTAGCCTTGAACACTGATCCCTATTGCTTGAAGTTCGGTCCCTACTGCCGAGATACGGAAACTCGTTGATGCGTTTCCTGCCTCCTCCACTACAGGAATTACGGATTGACTCCTCCAGGGGCAGGGGCTACTACTTTCTTTCATCGCTCCTCTTAGTCGAGCACCTCCTCTCCTCTCCCTATGGTCAACAATAAATTACCTCTCCTTACAGTCTTTTCCTTCGCTCCTCTTCCTGGCAAGTCGAGCCGCTCCGCTCCTCTTCTTTCAGTCAACAATAAATTACCTCTTCGTATCCTCTTCGTTACCTCGAGTATATAAATAACCTCTTCGGAATGGAATTCGCTTGCCGCTCATAGGTAGAGGGGCGAAGCCCTCGACTTACAGGTTCCGGTTTCACTCTTAGCTTCGCGCCTCGAGTCCTTCGTGCCTCTTCTTACAGTCGAGCAATAAATTACCTCTTCGTATCCTCTTCGTTACCTCGAGTATATAAATAACCTCGAGTCCTTCGTGCCTCAAGAAGGACCACTCGACAGAGGAAGTCTATTGAAATAGCCAACCAAGAAATGAGACGGACAAAAAAGAAGAGAAGTCTATTCCATAAGGAATCCCATGTGATGGGAGAAGGATCTAACGAGATAAGAGACCGAAAAAGAGGAAGATCAATCCCGTCCTCTTCTGCACTAAGTCCCATCAGTGCTTAGAGTCTATAGGGTCAGTGGCATTGAAAGATATTATGGTACTGAGCCTTCCGAATGAATGAGACAGTTCCAGTTTCTATGCAGCAAAACCTGAGGTTAGCAGCCTAGAGGTGGGTGGTGATGAAGTGCGCGAGAACTCAACCTTCTGCTTTTGTCCAATGCTTTCAGATCGATCGTCACAGGGGCGTGCTAAGCCCACAAGATCTTAAGCCAGTGGGCGCTTCCAGTTAGGCTATAGGAAATCTCCCAAAAAAGCTTTCCAACTCGCGATTGAACGAAGAAAAGGATTTGGAGCAATGGAAAGGAAAGTCACTCGATCGATAGATAGAGGAAGCGAAACGACCACGGTCATTCTCTAAAGAAAGAGGGACCTTCTCTGGTCACTGACACCATCTTTATTCGATCGACCGAAGCAAGAGCACCAAGTTTAGTCGCAGCAGCCACAAGAGTGCTCTAATGAAAAAGATCAATATACACTTGAAATTCGGCATTATATATATTATGTACACGCCTAGCCCGTTATGGGACACTTTCAGCCGGTGGTAGGGGTCCCTAACTTGGAGCTTTACCTCAAAGTGAGTCTATCCACATTCACAAGGTGATAGTTTGAATCAATCACGTGTGGCAACTACCATTTGACCTCTGGAAAGTGAATTTCAGTGAGTCTATTATGACTTCAAACCAACCACTAGAATGTACTTTCTAAAAAGAAATGAAGGAAAGGCAAGCAAAGCAGTTTAGTGCCTTTTGTGCTTCATTGAGTTTTGCGTATCAGTGAAGTGTAAGGTCTGTCATTAGCGGGCTATCGGGACAGCTACTGGATCTCTATATCCCAGGTTATTGATCAGGTTATTACCTATTTGAGTGTTAGGATATTCCCATTCTTCTCCTTCCAAGTGAGTTATATGCAAGGCCTTTTTTGCTTCTCTAAAGAGATTTTCCCGGTGAGAATTCCCTTCTAGTAGAAATTCCGAAGCGGAAATAGCTACGGTTATTGCCATTCTTGCTTCTCCTGTTCTTCTTCTATCTAAGGACAAGGCGGAAGATAAGGCCTGTGCTTGCTTCTTTCTTCCTTCTAGTCGAGGTGAAAGCTTTCAAAGAGCTGAGTCGTACCCAAACTCTATCGAGTCAGCAAGTAAACTACCTCGCTGAACTAGCTTTAGACTAGGCAAAAGAGTACGCAACTGAAGAGACAGCGCGTTGAGTGATGGCTTTTCTTTATATTGATTGAGACCTAGCCTCGGGGCACTTACTTTCTTTTAGTAGGGAACCCGGTTCAAGCAGAGTGCAAGTGCCACGCTAATCCTAGTCCAAGCCAAAAGGCTACGCCTTTAAGCCATTATAGCAATCCTTGTTCACAGCTGGTTCACAGTAGGCTATATTTGAGTTAGATAGGTCCGTTGGGATTCTTAGTTCTTTTCTATTTCATTTCGTTTCTTCTCCCTTTGTTCTGTGAGAAACTGTCTCTAATTCACTCCATCCCTCATCTACTACTCGTGCGTACAATGATTTTATTGGAGGATTGATAGCACTCAGTTCTCTTTGGGGCTGTTGATACCTTGTTGTCGCTCTTCTCTCTTTCCTGTGTGTGACCTATAATAGAATAAGGAATTGACTTATTTCTTTTGCGAAGCTGTCTCTTGTTTAGCGAAAGTCTTCTTTTGCTGTCTATGGATCTGTCTTCTCTTGCAAGAGCCGATTTGTTCACAGACGATTCTTTTCTGAAACTTACTTAGATTCGAGCTATGCCCTGAGTAAGGTATAAAGGTTTCAAACCTAGGCTACTTCCCGCTACTGTTCTTGTTCGAGAACAATGGAAAAGCCCTATAAAATGAGCTTTTTAGCCGAATAGAATCACCCATGAGGTGTCCCAAAGCCTCGTTAGAACGCGGGATTGGCTGAGACAGGATCGTAGGGGAATGACTGGCCTGCTTCAGCTTCCGTTGGATTTGTCGATTGGAATTCTAAGCTAGTACATCGCTTGCAGCCCAAGCTAATACCTGCTTCTATATGAATAGAAGACTCCCCCTCCCCCGGTGGCGTACTTCGCTTGCTTATAATCTGCTGCGGCCTCGCCTACTCCCTCTGCTTCTATATGAATAGGTGGCTACTTTATTCAAGGACTGATGGTGGTGGTTTCCAAGTCGCTTTCTTCTTGCCTTTCTTCTATATAAGATAGGGTCATCTGCCACAAGATCCTAGGCCGAAAGAGACAGTAGGCCAGGAAAGTCCTCTCTTCTAGTCATCCATCCCTTCTCTTCTGCTGAGTCGGGTGGTCAGGAGCTCTCTTCCCAATGGCTTGACCGGGTCTCTGTGTTCTGCCAACAGGACCTTTGTTCGTTAGCTGCACCGGGCGAAACTGCTTATACCACTCACTAGCCATTAGAGGCACATTTCGTTCCGCAGGCAGATCCTTTGGTTCTATCTTTGAGTGGAGATCAGATCAATAGCAATATGGAAATCCATGACTTAGCCACTTTATAAGAATGCTTTGATCCTCTCTTCTATTAGCGACTAAGATCAAAAAAAGGGCATACGGACCGTACTCGATTGATGAGCCAGCCCCCGGGGAAGCTCGATGCGGGTCTTTGCCTAGCCTTCTCCTCTGCTCTGACTTCGGTTGATGTGCCTTCTCCAGACAAACTCGTTTAGGGGAATGCATTCTTCCAGGCAGAAGCCCATTCCTTGTGCTCAAGTTAATTAATTAAACAAATAAGATGAAAAGAAAGAGATGAAAGAGCGGTCATTTCTTATTGACCAAGGCAGAGGGATTTCCCAGCAGAGAGGGCAGGAGGGCAGTGACATATAAATCATATTCTGGGTTAACACACCTACTTGAGTTCATGGACTGACGCTTAGTTGGATCAAAGGCTCTGGCAAGAGTTTCAAAAGAAAGACCGGGCCATGGACTGGACGAGGGAAGGGGGGATATTACTTGGAAGCTGCCTTTTCTTGTCAGCCCAATGAAGATGCTCCAATGTGGTATTATCCGATGGGGTAAGGGTACGAAGTAGAGTTGTTGTAAGACTAAGGTTATGGAATATCTGAGTTGAGAAACTATGGAATGAAATCACAACGATATCAGTCTTTTGCTCGTCTTTTCATCCCATGTCTTTCTGGCGCTTGCTTGGACCAACCAACCCACATCAAAAGTTCTTCAAAAAGATCTCTTCTGTTTCTGGAGGGATTTGGAATACTATATCTATAAATAAATAATGCCTCAGCTGGATCCATTTACTTATTTTACACAATTCGTCTGGTTATGCCTTTGGTTTCTACTTTTGTTTGCTC